AATATTTATCCTTAAAAATGAATTCATTTTTTAATAAACAAATTAGATACAAACTAATTTTTAATTTAATTAAATTTTTAAATATTAAAGTAATACAAGTATAATAGTAATAGTATAGAATTTTATACTAGAATAAATTAAAAATTTTATTAGATAAATTAATATTTAAATAAATAATTAAACTCATAAAGATATGATAAACCAAAAATAATGCAATTAAAAAATTTACATAACAAAATTAAAACCAAAGTAAACATATAAAGTATAATACACATATATTAATCACATCTAAGTAGTAAATATTAATAATATTTAAAGATATTATTATTAAAAAACAAAAACACGTAAAATAATAAATTATTTCAAAATAAAAAGTAAAAATAAAAAATTTTATTTATTCTTTTAAAGAATAAGAGATATATAAGTATCGATGACAATATAGTTATAACATCAAACAGTAATTTAAAGGGGTTATTAAGGAAAAACTAGCAAATTTATAAAAAAGGAGGGCACATGTCCAAAAGCCACAATTCACTATAAAGGTGATCTATGATTAGAATAAAATTTAATTATAGTTAAAAAATGTAGGCGATCCTAAGGGAAACCTTTATATCTAAACTTCCCGAAGTAAAACATTTCATTAGGGAAAGGAAAGGAAATCAACCGAGACTCCGAAAGTAATGGCGAGTGAAATCGGAAAAGCCTAAAAAGTCTGTAAAGTTCAAACAATAATACCTACCAGTAACCAAAGAAGGTAAATAAGTCCTGTATGTTAAACTTTACTTCTCTTTTCAATAGAAAAGAAATCCAAAATAAGTACGACGAGAGTAAACTTGTTGGAATATAGGGGAACCATCCTCTAAGGCTAAGTATTTATAAATTTAGCGATAGTGAAAAAGTACCGTAAGGGAAAGTTTGAAATAGCTATGTATTATTAGACATAAATGAAACAGTTGAATTAGTAACTCTATAAGCAGTCGAAATTTATCATTATAAATGACGGCGTACCTTTTGCATAATGGGTCAGCAAGTTAATAGGAGTAGCAAGGTTAAAAGCCTTAGTGAAAGCGACCACACTAACTAGCTAATAGTATTTATATTTAAAATTTTAAATATGAATAGGATATCCTTCAATAAAATGAAGTTTAATATTTTCTAGGAATAGTAATGGATAAGTTACTTCTATTAGACCCGAAGCTAGGTGATCTTCCTAAGACCAGATTATAATGGATCGAACGGGTGAATGTAGCAAAATTCTCCGAAGAGTTTTAGGAAGCGGTGAAATGCCAATCTGACCTAGTGATAGCTGGTTTTCTACGAAACATATGTAAGTATGACATCTAAACAAGATTTATGGTGGTACAGCACTGAGTTCCCAACTTTCTAAGTTTAGGTTGCGGGGACCTCGAAAATCTTACCAATGGAAGAGAATCTCGGAATGACATAAATTGATGTTAGATATTCAGACTGCTCATGCGAAGTTGGGTAGTCAAGACGGAAACAGCCGAGAACACGAAACAAGGTCCCAAATGATTTTTAAGTGAAATGAAGGAAGTAATATATTGAAAGCAGCTGTAAAGTGAGCCTGGTAGTCGCTATCTTTTAATAAACGTAATGTAACAACGTAGCAGCCAAATTTTAGAATATTACGCCAAAAATTTAACGGGTCTAAAAAAATCAACCGATATCGTGTTTATTTTGAATACCAATATCGTATTCAATATACAGGTAGTAGAACATTCAGGATACTGATGATAAAACAGTGTTTCATTGTTTTTAGGTCACTGAAGAGAGAATGCTGACATGAGTAACGTAAAAAGAAGTTATAATACTTCTCGCCGAATACGAAAGGGTTATAAGGAAAGGTTAAACCGCCTTATGTTAATGCGGCCTCTAAGGACCAAAACCAAAGTTTTGGCTGATGAGTATGAAATAGAAAGTCCTCTAAATAATAAAATTAAATAAGAGGACCAGGAAAATAATATTTAGTAAGAAAAATTTATTTTTTCTTTTCACTACCGTACCCTAAACCGACACAGGTTCGTAAGTAGAGAATACTAAGGCGTAGAGCTAAAAGTTGTTAAGGAACTCGGCAAGTTCTCCTCATAAGTTTGACGAAAAGAGGAACCCCTAAAACAAATAAAAAGGGGTGGCACAAAATCGGAGGCCCCGACTGTTTACTAAAAACACAATTCAGAGCAATGATGAAAAATCATAGTATTCTGGATGAAATTTGCCCAATGCCATTAACATAAAAGAGGTTATAGGTAACTGTAACTAATTGAAAGTCTGGTTAATAGCGGTCTTAACTATGAGGATCCAAAGGTAGCAAAATAAATTGGCCATTAAATGTGGTCTGGTATCAATAGTGTAACGATGGTCTCACTGTCTCTACAACTTGCTCAGTGAAATTGAATTACCCGTGCAGATGCGGGTTGCCTCCAGGTGGACGGGAAGACCCTATGCAGCTTTACTGTAGTTAGCTATCATATTGATCTACAACAACCTTTGTTAATAGGAATTAGGGATGTCGATAGACGAAAGATGGAATACCTTCTGACTTTGGTTGGGTTAATATTTACCTTGTAATGAATAAATAATTTAAGGGATAGGTGGCTAATTGGCAGTTTGACTGGGGCGGTCGTCTTTGATAAAGTAGCAAAGTACATCCAAAGATATTTTCTTTATTTTCTCTATATTTTTTTTTATAGAGAATAGAAAAAACATAGTAAATGTTTAAACTATGTATTAATATAAATAATGGCTTGTACATTATTTGTATTTTGATTAACATAAGGTAGAGCTAGATAATTGAATGGAAATCAATCAACCAGTGAGAAAGGTTGTAATCGGCGTAATGGCGGAAAGCATGCCTAACTGAAAGACTTAGAAGTCGAACAGATACGTAAGTAGGGCATAGTGACCCTTCGCTATATTATGGAATAGACGGGGATCAATCGATAAAAGTTACGCTAGGGATAACAGGCTGATAGCTGGTGAGAGTACACATTGTCCCGGCTGATTGGCACCTTGAAAATTATAAAAAACAAAAACATACCAACGAATATCAAATTATACACTAAATACAAATGTAATAGTCCCAATAAATTGTTTGTTATTTACGAGGTATGCTTACTGCCGTCGAAAGGCGTCGGTTTGAAAAAGTAAATAGCAAGGGACTGTTCTTAATATCGATAAGAGCACTTAAAAAAAAAAATTTTTTAAAAATGAATAAAATTATTAAAGAAATATTAGTAGGTAATCTTCTAGGAGATGCCTCTATCAAAAGAACATTATCAGGTAAATCTTATGTTACCTTTGAACAATCAACAAAAAAATCTGATTACTTAAATTATTTATATGAAATAGTTAAAGAAAATGGGATACCATTAAAAAAAGACCATGTGACAACATATTCTAGATTTGATGAAAGATTTGGAGTTACAAATCAATCATTGTATTTTAGAACCGAGGCTATTGAAGAATTAAATCCCTTAGCTGACTTGTTTTTAAACGAATCTGGAAAAAAAATAGTTCCTCATAACATTTCTGAACACTTAAGCGAAAGAGGCTTAGCTCATTGGATAATGGACGATGGTCAAAGAGTAGCTAGAGGAGGAGTCACTTTGTGTACTGATAGTTTTGACTCAGAAGAAGTAGGCATACTTAGAGAAGCTCTAACAAAAAATTTTAATTTAATTACTAGTATCCATAATAAAAAATCTAAAACTGGGTCAGTGTACGAAAGAATTTATGTAAATAAAGATTCATTAGATTCAATTAAACCAACTTTGTCTACACATTTACACGATTCAATGCTTTATAAAGTAAATTTAGACAAAAATTTTAAACAAGATACCGAAGGTTTTATAAGTGACTCTGACATAATATCGGATATAGATATATTTGATACGTAGTTTATAGTTTTAAAATGACATCGGGGAATCTAATTATAAATAATTATTTAGACATTGGCTATTTGCTGGAACACCCTTAGAGCTTTAGGTACTTATCATTTTTATTTTAAGTTAAAATCTTAAAGATTGGGCAATCAGCAGGGAAGTATTCTATTTAGGTATAGCTACTTATAAAATAGGATACCCCTCAACGACTACACGCCAACATCCAGGCGCTACATAATTGTATTCTTATGCTGGATGAAGATATAGTCTAATCTTAATTGAAAGATTAAGCCTCTTAATAGTTGGAGGAGTATATTTTTTTATACTAATATTGCGATGTCGACTCAACCTATCCTCCGGGGGTAGAAGCTTGGAAGGGTTCGGCTGTTCGCCGATTAAAAGGTTACGCGAGTTGGGTTTAATACGACGTGAGTCAGTATGGTCCCTATCTTCTGGAGGGATAAATAGTAAAAAGGGGCAGACCTTCTAGTACGAAAGGATCAATAGGCTGTGTTTCTCTAGTGTACCAATTGTTTATCTATTTTTTATTTTATATTATTTAATAAAAAAAAGTAAAGCATAGTTGGGTAGCCACAAACATGATAGATAAGCGCTGAATGAATATTAAGCAGGAAACTATCCCCTAGATACTATCTTATTAACTAGTTTTCTAAATTTTTAATTTAGATATGATAGTTAATAATTAATAAGAAATAGAACATTTCTAAATAGGATGCAAATGAAAGTATTGTAAAATATTTAGTTTAGCATTACTAATTTATTATTAAGACTGGATGTTAATAATTGTTATTACTTTTTATTTACTTTTGCTATATCATTAAATTTTTATTTTTTTATTATAGTTCCATACCAATATAATTTATGAATTTTTTATATTTTTAGCTTTATTTTAACTAAAGATTACAATACTTTATATAATATATAGGTTAAGTATAATAAATTATAAATAAACCATAAAATACTGTAAAATAAATTCTTTTAATTGAAATCTTTATTAAATAAAATTCATTAAAAAAATATAATATAACGTAAAATAATTATTAATTAATGAAAGAAAATAGTAAATATTATACTCTATTTTTGTTTTATTAATTTATTTTTTCGTTTTTGTTATGCTAAAGAAAGGCTCTCGAATCCTTACAATAAAGATGTTAAATTCATATTCGGCGTATTGTAAAAATTATTGTTATGTTCTTTATCAAAATTTAATTCATTTCAAAACTCTTGTTTATGATAAATGGAATTTTAATATTGAAGATTATCCTACTATATCAAGTATTTCTTTTGCAATAGAATAGAAAACATTTTTTACCGTAGTACGTTTGATTTTATTTTATTAAAGAAACTGGTGGAAGTACTGATATGTATATTCCTTATCGTGAAAATATTAATAGTATTGATGTTAATTAACTTTATTCTTTTGTTATGAGTTAAATATCCTGTTAATTTGAAGATTATCCTACTATTTTAAATAATAATAATAAAAATAATAATAATAAACCAAAAAATGTTAAAGCATTAATATAGATATAAAAGAACTAGTATTGATAAATCAATATTAAACTAAGCAACAGTATTAAATTAATAAAATAGTTTAATAATATTGAAATACACAAATATAAAATAAAATAAAAAATATAAAACTATTTATATTTATCCTTATTTAAATATTTTTCAATATGTATTACTCTAATTTAATTTAAAAATTTAAAAAAGAAAAATAAAATAAAAATTATAAAACAAAATCATAAAAAGTATACCTTATGATAAAACAACAGATAAAGATATGTTACTTAATATAAATAGAAACTTATTTCAAACTTTTCCATATCATTTAGTAACTATTTCTCCTTGGCCTATCCTAGTTAGTTTTTCTTTATTAAGTTTAACATTAGGTGCAGTATTATCAATGCATGGATACGGTGATTTTACATTTTTTTTAGGATTAGCTTCAACAGCTTTAGGTATGTTATTATGGTTTAGAGATATCATTTTAGAAGCTACTTATTTAGGATGTCACACTACTCAAGTTCAAAAAGGATTAACAATTGGAGTTATTTTATTTATAGTAAGTGAAGTATTTGCTTTCTTTTCTGTATTCTGGGCTTTTTTCCATTCTAGTTTAAGTCCTAGTATAGAAATTGGAGGAGTTTGGCCACCTCAAGGTATAGAAGCTTTATCAGCTTTTGGAATACCTTTATTAAATACTTTCTTATTATTAAGTAGTGGATCAACTATTACTTATGGACACCATGCTTTAATAAAAGGAGATAGACAAAAAGCTATAATAGGAGGTTTATTAACTATTATTTTAGCTATTATTTTTACTGCTTTACAATATGTGGAATACTTTAATGCTAGTTTTACTATAACTGATTCAGTATTTGGTACAACATTCTATGCTTCTACTGGTTTACATGGAATCCATGTAATTGTAGGAACAATCTTTATAGCAGTAGGATTCTTCAGAATAATTAATTATCATTTAACAAATAGTCACCATATAGGATATGAAGCAAGTATTTTATACTGGCACTTTGTTGATGTAGTTTGGTTATTCTTATTCATAGCAGTTTATTACTGGGGTGGAAATTAAATTACTTTTAAAAGAGGAGTAAATTCTAAAACTTATAAAGTCGTATAACTATAATTTATTATAACATATGTCTTTATAGTTTATTTAATTTTCCCCTATTTTTCTAAATATTATAATATAATATAATACAATAAAACATAGTATAATATAATTTAATCTCATTTAATATCATTAAAAAAAAATTAAATTAAATAGAAAAAATAGCTAAATTATAATAATAAGGGTGACATATTATTTTTATTATTATAATTTATAAAGTGAAATTTTAATAATTTCATTTTCTTATCATATCACCGGTACCCTAAGGAAATTTAAAAAAAATATTTTTAACCTATGAATTTATCTTTATTTTTATTTTTAATTGGTGTTTTAGGATTTATTTTAAATCGAAAAAACATAATATTAATGATAATAGCGATAGAAATTATGCTATTAGCTGTAACCTTATTAGTTTTAATAAGTTCATTTAGTTTTGACGATGCTATCGGACAAAATTTTAGTATTTTTATTATTTCTATTGCAGGAGCAGAATCAGTTATAGGTTTAAGTATTTTAGTCGCTTTTTATAGATTAAGAGGAAATATCTCTTTAAGAACATAAATGTATTTATCAATTTTAATTTTTCCTTTATTAGGAAGTTTTGTATCAGGATTTTTAGGTAGAAAAATAGGTGTGACAGGTGCACACTTTATTACATGTACTTGCCTAATTATCTCTTCTTTATTAGCAACTTTCGCCTTTTATGAAGTTGGACTATGTGGTTCTCCAGTTGTAATTCATTTAAGTAGTTGGATTGAATCAGAAATTTTAAGTATTCAATGGGAATTCTTATTTGATCAATTAACTGTTTCTATGTTTATTCCTGTACTTTATATCTCTTCTTTAATTCATATCTTTTCTACTAATTATATGGCAGAAGATCCACATAATCAAAGATTCTTCTCTTATTTATCACTATTCACTTTCTTTATGTTAATTTTAGTTTCAGGTGCTAATTATTTTGTTATGTTTGTTGGTTGGGAAGGTATCGGTGTTGTTTCTTATTTATTAATTAATTTCTGGTTTACTAGAATACAAGCTAATAAAGCAGCAATATTAGCCTTTACTATGAATAGAGTAGGAGATATGGGTCTAAGTATAGGATTCTTTGCTTTAGTTGCTCTATTTGGATCTTTAAATTATTCAACATTATTTAGTTTAGCACCATTTATGAATAGTACAGCTATTGATATCATTGGTTTATTATTATTAAGTGGAGCTATGGCTAAATCAGCTCAAATTCCTTTACATAGTTGGTTACCTGGAAGTATGGAAGGTCCTACACCAGTATCTGCTTTAATTCATGCTGCTACTCTAGTAACAGCTGGATTATATTTATTAGTAAGAAGTTCACCTATCTTAGAATATAGTTCAACAGCATTATTAGTAATAACTTTAGTAGGAGCATCAACAGCTTTCTTTGCAGCAACATGTGGATTAGTTCAAAATGATTTAAAAAGAATTATCGCTTTCAGTACCATAAGTCAATTAGGATATATGGTAATGGCTGTGGGTCTAAGTCAATATAATGTTGCTTTAATGCATGTAGTTAACCATGCTTTCTTTAAAGCTTTATTATTTTTAGGAGCAGGTGCTGTAATACATAGTTTCTCAGATCAACAAGATGTAAGAAGATTAGGAGGTTTAATTAATTTCTTACCATTTACTTATACGGCTATGTTAGTAGGGACATTATCTTTATTAGCTACACCTTGGTTAACTGGATTCTATAGTAAAGATTTAATTATTGAATTAGCTTTTGCTCAATATAGCTTTGAAGGTACTTTTGCTTTTATTTTAGGTAGTTTAACGGCAGGTTTAACTGCTTTCTATTCATTTAGATTAATTTCATTAGTTTTCTTAACTAAACCTAACGGACCTAAAACATCTTATTTACATTCACATGAAGCTAGTTTAGCTGTGATTATACCTTTATTTATTTTAGCTTTATTTAGTATTTTCTTTGGTTATGTATTCTCTGATTTATTTGTAGGAATTGGTACGGATTTCTTTGGTAATTCTATCTTTATTCATCCTAATCATATTAATATGGTTGAAGCTGAATTCTCTATGGATAGATTAGTTAAATTATTACCTAGTATTTTATCTTTATTAGGAGCTGTTTTAGCTGTATATTTATATCACTTTACACCTCATTTATTCTTTATGGATAGTGCTATTATTAGAAAAATTTATACTTTCTTAAATGGTAAATATTTATTTGATGTTATTTATAATTATTACTTAATAGGTAGAGGTTTACAATTAGGATACTTTGTAAGTAAAGTATTAGATAGAGGAGTTATAGAATTTGTAGGACCTTATGGTTTAAGTAATACTTTAAATAATACAGGTAATAATATTAGTAAATTAGATACAGGAGTTATTACTACTTATTCTTTATATATTACTTTAGGTTTATTATCTTTAGTATTTTTAGTGTTTTCACCTATTCTATTAGATACTTCTATTTTAAATGAAATTAGATTGTTAATCATTTATTTAGCAAGTTTATTATTGTTAATGATCCCCTTTACAAATAGTAAGAGTACAAATAAAAATAATATTACTAATAAAAATTTAAAATTTAATTTGAAACATAGTGGTTTATTTAAAAAAGAAGTAAACAATAAATTTGTTTCTCATATAAGAGGTATACATACTAATTCTATTTTACATAGGGATAACTATCCAAAAAATGATTCTGTAAGTTATGTATTCGCGCTCTATTTGAAAGGGATAGAAGAGTTAAAAAGTCTTCAAAATAGTCCAGCTTTAGAGCAATATATAGAGGACACCTTTAGAGATTTCCATACAATGTTTCCTCGTTTTATGGAAGACGATTATATAAGAATTTTCTTTGAAAACAAAAAATACATGGATTCTGTAAAAAATATTATCTATTCTAAAATTAAAGAAGAAGGACTATCTCCCGAAACAATAGAACTAATTAAAGATATGCCTGGACATACACATATTGAAAGATATTTCTACTATTGTGTACAAAAACCTGAATATAATAATTTTGTTGAGGCTCAATTACATTCTTCAATTAAAGCACAAATAAATAAAAAGGAATCTGAAGCTTTATTGAATACTGCTTCTTCAGAGAATGTCCAACCTATTCTAGAGTACACAAAAGATGGAGTACTAGTAGTAGATTTAAACCGATTTAAAGAACTTAATTTCCCTGAAGTAATATCTAGTACAGCAGAAACTATTGCTCCTTACACCTATATAATATTGACCTGTGTTACTCAATTAATGTTGTATAAAAGTGTAATGAGAGCTTACGATAGAGTAGCTGAAAATGCCATTCAAAAAATAAAAAATCCACAAGCCAAAATGAAAGCGATTCAGGATCATCTCAAAGATAGACAAAAACATGGAGTATATTGGTCATTACTAGTCATTTTAGGTATTAAAAGTATCTTTGAATTATATAGACCTTGTTTTCCTCATAATGTAAACATTAACAATACTAATAATATAACAACTAATAATATTAATGATAATTCATTCTTATTTTTAGTTACATTTTTTAAAAATTCTAAAAAATCAATTAAATTTGTTATCTTAGCAGTTATTGCGATTATTTCTTATATATTTTTTATACACTGGGACAGATTTAATTTTTATTTTAACTTATTTTTAAGTAATTATCTTATAAAAGCTCAAATTATTTTGATTTTAATTTTATTTTTTAATATTTATTACGAGATTATATCTATAAAAATATTAGAGAAATATTCTAAATTAGACAAAGAACCTTCTTTACCTTATTTCTATCCCTCATTTATAAAAAATTATTTAATGTACTTATATAATTTAAGTAGAATGAAAACCGAAAACCTAAATTTGGTTATATTAAATAGAAGTAATAATCTATTTTTTTGTGTAATATTTATTTTATTATTGATATTTTTTATATTATTGTCTATTATTAAATATTAATAACTTAAATGACGAGATTGTTAATTATTTATTTAGCAAACTTTATTTTTATTATATTTTTATTAATATTTCTAATAAAAATCTTTTATAATTATTACGATATAAATAAGCAAATAAAATTAGGATATAAAGCATATTTAAAAATAAATTTAAAGTAGACTAGTAATATTATCTTAAAACTGCTTTAACTTTTATAATTAAAAAGTATTAAATATATTTTAAAAGGTAAATATATTAAATAATATTAACTAAATACATCTCATTTATTTAAGCTAAAGCTATAATAGAAATATATAAAATATTTTATAGTATGGCGGAAACATAATTAAATTTTATTATTTAAATATCTTTTACTATTTAGATTCTTTTTGTTTTTGTTTTTATTTAACTCATTTTCAATCTATTTTATTGTCATATTAATTAAATAAAAGAGTATGTCATTATCTCAATTTTGTGTTTTGCCGACGGCAAAGAGATAGTTCTTAGTTTTAATAAGAGCATTTATTTTAATAACTTATGCTACAATTTACACCTTTTTACCTTTTAAATCAATTATACTTTAACAATAAGTCTGTTTCTCCTATTAGAAATATACATACTAGTTTACATGTGGAAAATAAACCTCAAAGTAATCTAAATCTAGAATGTCCTTCTGAATTAGACTACGACTCTTTATTGAAAGGGCTAGATAAATTAAAAAGTATTAAAGATAGTACCCCGTCATCGGTAATAGTTAGTTATACAGAGTTCCAAGAAATGTTAACTGACTTTATGACTGATGATAAAATAAAAAACTTTTTTGAAAACAAAAATTTATTTGATACAATAAAAGTTGCTGTCTTTAAAAGTTTAGATAAAATATCTCCCGAAATGAAGGAAATCATTAAAAATATGCCGGGTGAAACTCAATATGAAAAATATATTGGTTATCTAGCAGAAAAACTTAATAAAGTTGATTCTCCTGAAGTTGAAGTGCCTACTATCATTAAAGAGGATATAGCTCTTATAAATAAAGAATACTATTCTATAGTTAAGCCGGATTTACTGATTTCTAATATTTATCAACCTATAATGCAAATTACCGAAGATGGAAAATTTGTCCTAGAATTATCTAAAATTATAGAGCTATATCTGAATCTCCTTCTATTAAAAAGAACCTCGGCTAACTTCGATTTGATCATTACAGGTATAAGTCAAATACTGATATACAAAAGTGTAATGAACGTATATGATCGTTATACAGATAATCAGCTAAAAAAATACCATAATGAAGAAAGTAGACTTAGACTGACACATAGATACGCAATAAGAAGACACCAATTTGCAATATTTGGTTCTGTTTTTATAATTGCCGGTCTAAAAGATGTTTTTGAGTTTTATAAACAAGCATTTCCTCATAAAATTAACGTTAATATTAATCATAATTTAGCTATTGACAATAAAGATAAATCATTCTTATTTTTAGTTACATTCTTAAAGTCGAATACTAAATATGTAAGATTATTTGTCTTAGCAATTATTGCAGTTATTTGTTATATTTCTTTTTTAAATTGGGGGGCAGTAAGCTATTATTTTTATTTAGTTATAAATATTAGTTCTGTATATATGAAAATCTTTTTAATTTTTATGATTTTCTTAAGTATTCTATCAGAAATTTTTATGCTTTACTTATTAGAGAAATATTCTAAATTAGAGAAAGAACCGGTTTTACCTAAATATCTACCTTCATTTATAAAAAAATACTTCTTGAATACCTATGATATTAGTAGAATGAAAGAAGCAGATCAAGATAGATTTATATCTCATACATATATTACTATCTTGTTATCTATTATTTTTATATTATTTGTTATTTTATCTATAGTTATACCTATAGATATAAAATAATTTTCTAATTTTTTCTTATTTCAACTAGTCCATAAGACATATTAATCGAAGTTGATTCAATTAGTAGATTAATCCTATGGGTACCCACCTATAGAATTTGGGCTAGAGAAAGCTTAGTTCGCTTAAAGGGCCCCTATATATAAATAGAAAAATAAATATAGAATATCCTTTTTGTTTTTATCTCACTTATTTTTCATTCTATTTATTGTTATATTTTCCTATATCATTGAAGATATGATTTAAATAAATAAAATTAAGACATATAATCCGCTTTTAATTATAAAAGTTTAAATGTTGGTGTTCCCTCTCTTAAATAAAAAATAAAAGAGTATGTCATTATCTCAATTTTGTGTTTTGCCAACGGCAAAGAGATAGTTCTTAGTTTTAATAAGAGCATTTATTTTATTTATTTTAATAACTTATGCCACAATTAATACCTTTTTACTTTTTAAATCAATTATACTTTTCATTTGTAGTATTATTTGTTTTAATTTATGTTTTATCTAAATACTTTTTACCTTTATTTACTTTACAACAAGTTATTAGAATGTTTATAGTAAAATTAAATAATAAATCTTAATTAAATATTATAACATTCCCCTATTTATTTATTTAAATAAAAATAAAAATATAAAAATAATATATTATTATATATCATAATTAAAAATAAAAATAAAAATATGTAGTAATAATATAAAATAAATAAATAAATAAATAAATAAATAAATAGTAGTTTTTATAGTTTCTTAACATTTAATTCTCTTAGTTTAATGGTAGAACATCATTCTTCTAAAATGTCAATTTTGGTTCGATTCCAAAAGAGAATAATATAATATAAAAATTATAAGTAAATAATACATATTCCATACTATAAATTTCTAAACTTATATTCTTTTTATATTGTAATCTTCACATTATAATATCTGGGTAATATAATTCTTTTCATTTATTTAAATTAAATTTCATTTATATTTCAAATGAAGTATTATAATTAATTATATTATTTTTAAGATTATTTTTAATATTTAGTTTCTTATTTTTAAACATAAAGTAACAGATATTCATAGTAATATAAAGGTAATATTAAAAAATACGAATACTAATGATTTGTATTATTCATAAATTCGTATTTTTGTATAGACATGAAAAAGTATTTAAAAGAGAATATTATTAGGTATCTAAAAAATAATATCCATTATTTATATAATACTGGTATATTTTTATTTTTACATTACCTTTTAATATTTATTATTATAAAATTAGGTCTTTTAGTATAGTGGTTCGTACGGCTCCCCTTCAAGAAGCAAGTATCAGTTCAATTCTGATAAAGATCAAATCTGGATATAAATTCAATTAGAAAGTTAGTATTATAACTTCTAAGTAATAAAGAGCTGACTAGTTTATAGTAATAAGTTTTATATTTCTAATTAAAAAAAAAATGTTAAAATTTTTTAAAGACTTATTATCTATAATCACACTAAATTTTTTATTAAAGAAATTAGACTTTATAAAAAATATTTATTATAACCAATTCTCTACACAGACATATATTGGTTTTCTTTGTATTCAATTTGTAAATATGTTTGCTATTCTTTTTGTTTTTGGTTTAATTTATTTAAGTCTTAAATATTTAGAATTAGATCTAAAACGAATTATAACTATGATTATTATTTTTTCTACCTCATTTATTGTATTTTATTTTTTATTTAATTTCATTAAATATTCTAAAAATACTATAATTAGATTTATACAAAACACTGTTATAAATTTTATATGTTTATATATTATCGCTGTTATTAGTATTTTTTTAGTAGTAATAGGAAATATTTATTGTGGACATACAGAGACTTATAAACTTACTATTGATTTATATGAAAATATTTATACCGTTTTTTTAACACTTGCTTATTACATTTTAAAAATTGGAGGACCTTATTTATGTTCGGCCAGTGCAGGTGGGGCAGCTGCAAGTGCTATGATAAGCGGAACGGTTGGTTATCCTGTTATGCTCGCTGTAATAGGAGTGGGAGTCGCTAGTGGAGTAGTAAGTTTAGTAATTTATATAAATATAGTTTTATTAAGTAATAAAGAGGTATTAAACACTCTAGAATTAGCAGTTAGAATAAGTGAACATTCTAATCCTGACGTAAATATAATACCATCACCTGATACTAATTTTATAAATAGTCCTTTAGAAATTGAAACACCATTAGGAAATCTAGTAGATGTAATCTTTTCATATAATATGTTAGAATTAATTATAATAATCTTGTTATTATATATAATATTTAATAGAAATATTTTAATAGTTATTAGTAAATATATTCCAATAAAATATAATAATCTAAAAATAATAGTTAATAGAGGGATAAATGCTAATACTAAAATTATGAATTTTGTTATAATAATATTAGTTCTCTTATTATTAATATTTAAAATAGTAAACTTATTTTTTAGTTACGAATTATCTAATAATCTAGATAATTATGTAAATATATATAATGATATAAAAAATAGTTTAGTAGTAATAACTACGCTAAGGAAAACATTTTATAATTCTAAATCTATAGATAAATTAATTAAAGAAAAATATAAATTAAAGAATACTAATTTAAATTATAAAAATAAGTCTAAATATATTTTATATCCCTTTAATTTTTGTATTTTATTTTATTTTGAAAAATTTAAATTTTCATAAATAAAATTCTTTATTACACTCCTGTTAGAGGGTGGTATCTTTTCTATATTGTTTTTGTAAATTATTACTGCTTTATTATTACTACTTTAATAATTGATGAAATAACCAATATTATTTAATATTAATCCTTTTTAAATTTAATTTAATTTAAAAAAGAAATGTGAAAAGAAGACATAATTTTTGTTTATTTTAATTATTGTAACCCCCCTCCCCTTTAAATTTAGGGAGTAGTAATATATGTTTATATAATATAAGGCTAATAATTAAAAAAATAAAATAATCAGGAATAAATTTATAAATAAAAGAAAGAGTATATATATTAAAAAAATAAATAAATTATTTTAAGAATTATAATTTTATTAGATTTATTCATTTATATTCTTTATTTTTATTTATTTCATTTTTGTTGTATTGTGTATTGTGTTTTATTTAGAGTTAAGTTTATAGTTGGTTCTGTAGTAAATTTGCAAAGTTTATGGTAAGGTTCGATTCCTTCTTAACTCTAGCTTTAACTATCATTTATCTAAAATAATTAAAAATTTATTTAAATTAAATTAAATATAATAATTAATAATAATTTTATGATTAAATTATAGTCCTTTTTTGTTTATTTGTTGTTTTGTTTTTTGTTACAGTGTATAAAATTATAATGCTATTCTTTATAGGGAGTAATAATTATAATTGTTTTTTTAATAGTATTTTCGAGTAAAAGCCACTTTGGACAATTTAAAAATATATATCTCCAAAATATATATAAAATAATTATAGTAAAATATCTTAAAACAAAAATTATGTCTAAAATTAGACTAATCCAAATTCTAAGATAAAAAATAAATAAAAAACAACAAATATCTTAAAATAAAAAACAAAAAAATAAAAACACATGATTCAATACGATTTAATCTTAAATATAATTAATATCATCATAAATTTAATAGATGTATTATTAGTAATATTACCTGTTTTACTTTCAGTAGCTTTTATGACTATAGTAGAAAGAAAACAATTAGCAGCCCACCAACGAAGAGTAGGACCTAATACAGTAGGTTACTACGGAGTATTACAACCTTTTGCCGATGCTTTAAAATTAATACTTAAAGAAACGGTGATACCATCTCAATCAAATAAAATATTATTTTATTTAGCACCAGTATCTACACTAATCTTTAGTTTATTAGGTTGGGGTATCATTCCTTTTGGAGAAGGTTTAACTTTATTTGATTTTCCATTAGGAATATTATATACTTTAGCTTTATCTTCTTTAGGTGTCTATGGAATATTATTTGCAGGATGGTCAGCTAATTCTAAATATGCTTTTTTAGGAAGTCTAAGATCAACAGCAGCAATGATAAGTTATGAATTAATCTTAAGTTCAGCTATATTAATAATAATTTTATTAACAGGATCTTTTAATTTCACAAAAATTATAGAAAGTCAACAAGCTATATGGTTTATAGTTCCTTTACTACCTGTATTTATTATTTATTTTATTTCTATTTTAGCTGAAACTAGTAGAACTCCTTTTGATTTACAAGAAGCTGAATCAGAATTAGTAGCTGGATTCTTTACTGAACACAGTTCTATTATATTTGTATTCTTTTTCTTAGCTGAATATAGTTCTATAGTTTTATTTAGTTGTATTACAGCTATTTTATTCTTAGGTGGTTATAATTTACCTAACTTAATAGTGAATGATACTTTCTTTAATGTTCAATCTATTATTTTAGGTTTAAAAACTTGTATTTTCTGTTTTATGTTTGTTTGGTTTAGAGCGACTTTACCTAGATTAAGATATGATCAATTAATTGAATTCTGTTGGTTAAATCTTTTACCGGTAGTAGTAGCATTTATCATATTAGTGCCTAGTATTCTAGTTGCTTTTGATATTGCACCTTACTAATATAATTTTTATTAATTCCCCTTTAAAAATACGCAGATATTTGTATATAAAAGAAGTAGTTTTGTCCTTAACGCAATTATTGGAATTAACATAACAAAACAAAACAAAAAAAAAAATAAAAAAACAAAATTAATTAATAATACCTTAATATTATTATTAATTTTTTATTATAATAATTTAAGCCTATAATTTAAAGGTAGAATAATTTCTTGATAAGGAATCTGTAGAAGTTCGATTCTTCTTGGGCTTAACCTAGAGACATTTTCTTGTTACAGTGTATATAATGACGGACTAATAAAAAAAACAAAATTTCGTAAATTATTAGTCCTTTCCTAGACAAAAAAGACAAAAAAGACAAAAAACAAAAATAAAAAATTAAAAAATAAAATAAAAAAATAAAAAAACACGAATCAAAGAAAGAATCTTTGTATAAGTAGTAATATAAATAAGAATAAAAAGATATATAAAGAATAAAGTCTACTTATTTTAAATATTAATAAACTATAAGAAATATAATCAAATTAAAAAGAAAAAATATAGTTATATTGGTATAGTAAACAACAATTATTTTATTTATAAAAAATATATATAAATAAAAATTAACTATAAAAAAATATAAAAAATTTTAATTTTTTTTTTAAAATAACAAAGTGAGGTCATTTAAATCGCATATATTACTTAGACTTATAAATTCTTACATCATTGATTCCCCACAACCCGCTAATTTATCCTATTTATGGAATTTTGGGTCATTATTAGGTACTTGTTTAATATTACAAATATTAACTGGTATCTTTTTAGCAATGCATTATCAACCACATGTAGATTTTGCATTTAATTCTGTAGAACATATAATGAGAGATGTAAATAATGGTTGGGCAGTAAGATATACTCATGCTAATGTAGCATCATTCTTCTTTATTTTTGTATATGCACACATAGCTAGAGGATTATATTACGGATCATATAAATCACCAAGAGTATTATTATGGGCAATAGGAGTTATTATTTTAATAGTAATGATGGCTACAGCCTTTTTAGGATATGTATTACCATATGGACAAATGAGTTTATGGGGTGCAACAGTAATTACAAATTTATTAAGTGCTATTCCTGTATTTGGACAAGATTTAGTAGAATTAATTTGGGGAGGATTTAGTGTAAGTAATGCGACATTAAATAGATTCTTTTCATTACATTACTTATTACCTTTCTTATTAGCAGCTTTAGCTGTAGCTCATTTATTAGCTTTACATACACACGGATCAAATAATCCTAATGGTATAGGATCAAGTGGAGATAGATATTCAATGCATCCATACTTTACATTTAAAGATTTAGTGACTATATTCTTTTTCTTTTTAGTTTTAAGTATTATGGTATTCTACTATCCTAATTTTTTAGGACATAGTGATAACTATATTCCAGCTAATCCTATGCAAACACCTGCTTCTATTGTACCTGAATGGTATTTATTACCTTTCTATGCAATATTAAGATCAATACCTAATAAATTATTAGGAGTAATAGCAATGTTTGGATCATTATTAATATTATTAGTATTACCTTATACTGATTTATCTAGAATTAGAGGAAATCAATTTAAACCATTTATGAAATTTGCTTTCTGGTTATTTGTAGTAGATTTTATTATCTTAATGTGGATTGGTTCTCAACATCCTACTGAACCTTATGTAACTATTGGACAAATAGCTACAGCTTTCTATTTTGCATGGTTCTTAGTAATAGTACCTGCTATCGGTATCTTAGAAAATACATTTATGGATTTAGCTACTGAAACAAATACTAAAATATAATAAAATTTAATATAATATAATTTAATATTATTTTATATTATTTTAGATTACTTTATATTATTTAATATTACTTAATATTATTTAATTTATTTATATTATTTAATATTATATAATATCATTTAATTTAATTTAATATTATATAATTTAGTATTATTTAATATTATTTTAATAAACTTTTTTAATTTAACATAATACTATGTTATGTAATTTTATTTATTATATTTTATATTATTTTATATTATGTTATAATACATTATTATATCCCCTTTACTACACTTTAATTATTATATATTGTTAGTTATAGCTATAGATTAACACTAACATGTAAACAAGTATCTATCCCTTTTTGGTTTGTTTTTTTATTTTATAAGAAAGAAGCTTAGTGTTTCTAGCTTAGAGTAATATAAAAATATAAGTCAACAATTAAGCGTCACTTAAATAATATTTAACATTTCTTTTCTTAATAATAAATAAAAATTATTTAATTTAAAAATGAAAATAAAAAATTTTAAAAGTAATTCTATCTAAATTGCATAAAAATAATAACTTAACTAAAAGAGTATGTATTAATAATTAATTAAAACAAAAATAACGGTAGATGACAAATTGGCTCGTCGCTCCTTTTGGGTAGGAGATATATAGCGTGTTCGAATCGCGCCTACCGTATATTTTAAATAAAACCTATTTTACTTACAAATAAATCTAACACATCTAACTCAAAAATGTTAGATTTCCGGTGTCATGGCAGAGTGGTTATTGCGGAGTACTGTTAATACTTTTTATCAGAGGTTCAATTCCTCTTGACGCCTATATACTTTTTAAATTTAATTTAAGTTAATTTAATTTAATAATTAAATAAAAAAGAATAAAAATAAAGATTAAACATATGAAACCTAAAATAAAGATTTGGTAATTTTTTTACTCTTTAAAAGAAATATTATTAATTAATAAATAAAATCAAAATAAAAATAAAATAAAATCAAATCAAAAATAAAATAAAAAATAAAAATTTTATAATGTCTTTTTAACGAACATGTTGAAATTGGTAAACAATCTCCTCTTAAGCAGGAGTGGAAGTAATTCCTTAAGAGTTCGAGTCTCTTTGTTCGTATGTTTCCAAGACAGTGTTTCCCCCCCCTAAATATAAGCGATATAGTGTAATGGTGTGCACGACAGCTTCATGGCCTGTTAGATTAGGTTCGATTCCTTTACTCGCTAAAAAACAAATAATGTTAAATTATTAATTATAAAAAAACAAAAAAATAAAATCCGGTCTTTTAGTATAATGGCTCGTACGGCTCCCCTTCAAGAAGCAAGTATCAGTTCAATTCTGATAAAGATCAAATCTGGATATAAATTCAATTAGAAAGTTAGTATTATAATTTCTAAGTAATAAAGAGCTGATAAGAATAGAAGATAGTTTCAAGGAAATTAAAAAATAACAAGTTATTTTTTAATTTAAATTTCAATAAATTAATGAATTCTTGGCTATCTTCTACGAATGCTAAAGAAATAGGTACTCTTTATTTAATTTTTGCAGTATTTGCAGGTATGATAGGTACAGCATTTTCTGTATTAATTAGATTAGAACTATCAGCACCTGGAGTGCAAGTTTTACAAGGAGATCACCAATTATTTAATGTGATCATTACTGCACACGCATTTATTATGATCTTCTTTATGGTTATGCCAGCTCTAGTAGGAGGGTTTGGTAACTATTTATTACCAGTTCAAGTAGGAGCGCCAGATTGTATTAAGTATAGTAATCGATTTGTAAATACGTTAGATAAACCGTCAAATTTAGGATCTTATTTAGCAGGACTATGGGAAGGAGATGGGCATCTTTGGATAGGTACTACGACTAAAAGCCCTAGTGGAAAAAAATACACACCGCACTTTGCAATCACTTTTTCTGAAGTTGATTATCCCTTAGTTGTAGTACTACAAAACTTAATAGGTGGTAGTATTAGACATAAGGTAGAAAACAATGCACGTGTACTAACTATTACATCTATAGCGGGACTAATAAAAGTAATTGGATTAATCAATGGTCATTTACGGACTCCAAAAATTGAAAAATTTAATTCAATGATTAATTGGATTAATAATAAAACAGGTCTAGGTATTCCATTACAAACTGTTGATTTAAGTTTAATAGAATCTAATGCTTGGCTAGCTGGATTTATTGAAAGTGATGGTAGTTTTGATATTCGAGTTTCTCAGACTAGTACTGGTTCCATTAAGAATCGTGTAAGTGCTAGATTACGAGTAGAGCAGCGTAAGTTTGATCCAGTTACAAACGCTTCTTATTTTTATATCATGAATGCGATTGCAACAAGCTTAGGTACAAGTCTTAGTATTTCAATACATAATAATGGACTAGAATATTACAACATCTCTGCTTCAAGTGCAAAATCACGAGCAAATATTGTTAAATACTTTACAAAGTACCCACTTTTTAGTAGTAAACGACTTAACTACCTTGATTGGTATACTTGTCACAATATGATTGTGAATAATACTCATACCAGTCCGGAAGGACGAGAATTATGCCTTTCTCTTAAATCAGGTATGAACAGTAAACGTACCTACTTTAATTGGGATCATTTAGATTCCCTAAAATCCTACTAATCTTTTTACTATACTTTATATACAGTCCTCTATCGCTCTATAAGAAGTGGATAGAGAATCGAGTGAATTGCAAGGATATCCATAATCTGGACAATTTGCAGCTAAGCTTAAGTCAGTGTAATACATATATACTAGTATTTGATTTAAGAAAGTTCAACGACTAATCGGTGAGTCACACTAACAATAAACCGGACACGAGTGCTCGACCTGTAACGTTCACAGGATGACATAGTCTAAACTCATTAGTAATAATGAGAAGGTAAGAGTTAAATGCTCTACCGTTAATAAAATTGATGGCCTTCCCCAGATTAAATAATATTTCATTCTGGTTATTACCACCTTCATTAATTCTATTATTATTAAGTTCTTTAGTAGAAAATGGAGCTGGGACAGGTTGGACTGTTTATCCTCCTTTAGCTGGTATACAATCTCACTCTGGTGCATCTGTAGATTTAGCAATCTTTAGTTTACACTTAGCAGGAGTATCCTCATTATTAGGGGCTATAAATTTCATAACTACAGTATTAAACATGAGAACAAATGGTATGAGTTTACATAAATTACCATTATTTGTATGGGCAATATTTGTAACTGCCATTTTATTATTATTATCATTACCTGTTTTAGCCGGTAAAAGTATTCTGCCGGCTCTAAATTCGGCTATATGCTGGAAACTGTTTCACTTTTTTTATTTAGAAACACAATCAGCAGGAAACCTATTTGATTTGAATCTTATAGGGATCCTCAGAGACTACACGCCGGAATTATCTGTTGTAAACATTGCAATGGTATCAACAAGTTCAACTTTAAATAAAAATTCTAATCCATTTTGTTGTTATTTAGCAGGCTTAATTGAAGGAAAAGGTTCTATTATACTACCTAAAACCGATATCTCTCCTAAAGGAAAATTAAATTATCCTAGTATAAATTTAGTCTTTCATTTAAGAGATTTTCCATTATGTCAATTAATCCAAAAAGAATTAGGAACAGGCTCACTTTCTAGAATGAAAGGAAATAATTCTTATTTATTAGAAATTAATAGTTTTGAGGGAGTATTAAAACTAGTTAATTTATTAAATGGTAATATGAGAACATCTAAAATTCATTGTTTGTACAAATTAATCGACTGGTTAAATAATAAAAATAATGATTTAAATCTAATTAAAAAACAATTAGATTCTAGTCCTATAGATTCAAATGCTTGGTTATCTGGATTTATTGATGCTGATGCTTCCTTTTCAATTTTTCTAAATAAAAATTCTATTAGAATAAGATTTAGTTTAACTCAATCAAGTAAAATAAAATTAGGTATTTCAAATGAAGCAATAATGAATATTATTGCAGAATATTTAGAAGTAAAAGTTTCTACTATTCAAAGAAAAGTAAGCCCTAATTCTATTGAATTAACTGTTAAAACTCAAAGTATAAAAAGTAATAATAATTTAATTAATTATTTAACAAAATATCCTCTTTGGTCTAGTAATTTCTTAAATTACTCTGATTGGTTATTTGCCTTAGATTTATTTAAAAAAGTATATAAAACAAAAAATAAATCAGAGGAAGTATTTTATGAAATTAAAAAAATTAAAGGTGAAATGAATGACAAAAGAGTTAAATTTAATTGGGATCATTTAATACAATTTTACAACTTAGATTAATAAGATATAGTCCGAACTACTTTGTGAAAAGTAGAGTATCTGCCTGGAAATTAATTAATTTCTTGAGACCTTCGCGGTCATAAGGCAAAAGCCTAGTAGATCAACAAAACAAAAACAAAAAATAAAAATTAAATAAAAAACACGCAAAAAAAATAAATTAATAAAACAAAAATTTTTAAGAATGGCGGGGGATATCTGTCTTTGGTATGCATTAGTGTGTATGAGAAATTATACTATAATACCAAATGATTCGTACTTTTATTTACTACACCATATTTTAATACTTATTTATAAACCTTTTATAATAGGACCCGTTCTATTTTTAATTTTTAAAAAAAAATGTAAATTATATTTTAGTGTGTTGGACACATTGTTAATTTTGATGTTAATTTATCAAGTAGGCCTGTTAATTGATATTATTATTAATAATTTTATTAATTATAGTACTGATATTGACTTAATATTTAAAATGTCCGGTAATACTACTGGAAATAACATACCAAGTAGTGAAGGGAGAAATAATGATATTGCTAGATTAATTAGATATCTTTCTGCAAATGTTGCTGCACTATCTGCTAGAAGACCTATGAGTAGAGCTATAGGTCTTACAATAGCAAATGCTGGAAATATTCTGGCAGATATAGCATCGGATGAAGCAAGAGCTAATTGCTGGATAGATCGGTACAATTTCTACATGGCTAATGGTAGATTTAGAGGAGGATCAGGACCTTTTGAAAGAGATAATAATACTTTCGAAAACCCTGACAATATAGGGAAATCTTATACTTCTAATTATTTACCTGACTTAAGTTTATTCAAAGATTTATTTGCACCGGTAGAACATTCAATTCCCTTAGATACTTTACAAAATATTCATACTATAATGACCTTAGGTTTATTTGTATTAGTTTTTTGTACCGTATTACTACTAATTTATTTTTTTTTTAACTTATTAATTTTATTCAATAAAGATTTTCTATTAAATAGAGTCGAAAATAAATATGCGGTACTATATATTAAATACGTTTTATTTAAATCAAGAGTAGATATTCTTGTAATAGGACTATTAATTATAGGTACATTATGTTTTGTTCTTTATATTTTACACTATTTAATAGTACATCCTGTAATAGTTAATACATAGAAGGGAATTACTATGTTATTAACAGATAGAAACTTTAATACTAGTTTCTATGATCCAGCAGGAGGTGGGGATCCTATATTATATCAACATCTTTTCTGGTTCTTCGGTCATCCTGAAGTTAAAAATATAAGCTTCGTAATGTGGCTATATGCGGGAATAACTTCGTTAAGTTTTAAATACTCCAACTACAAAAAAGTCATAGTAACAAAGTTAAAACAAAGAAGTCAATCCGCAGGTAATTTTTTAATGACGTCTTACGTCTTTAATGAAAGAACCTCAGAGACTTTACGCCACAAATCTAATGTTTCTGAAAATCTTAAAAAAATTTCTATTCATGTACCTACACACTTAAGGCCGGCAAATGAATTAGATTTTGGCCATTATTTAGCTGGTTTAATAGATGGTGATGGTCATTTTTCTTCGGCATCACAATTAGTTATTGTATTTTCAGAATTAGATGCTTCTTTAGCTTATTTTATAAAGGAAAAAATAGGATATGGAAATGTCCGTAAAGTTAAAAATAAAAAAGCAATTATTTTAGTCATTAGTAATCGTGTAGGAATATTAAAAATTCTTAATTTAATTAACGGAAAAATTAGATCTGAAAACAAATTACATCAAATTACTAAAAATATACTATCTAATTCTTATTTTACAAATTTAACTAACTTTACTGGGAATTCTGATTTAGATTTAAATAATTATTGGTTAGCTGGTTTTTCTGATGCTGATGCTAGTTTTCAAATTAAATTAATCACTAGAAATAACAAAACTGAAGTTAGATTAAATTTTCAAATAGATCAGCAAAGAAATGATTTATTAATTTTAATTAAAACCTTTTTAGGTGGGGGTATAGAAAAAGTCAAGATACTTATTATTACAATTCTACTAGTTTTGGTTCAGCTAAGAAAGTGATTAATTATTTTGATAAATTTCATATGCTTTCAAGTAAGCATGTCAATTACTTAAAATGGAGAAAAGCATATATCATCATTCAAGATAAAAATCATTTAATTGATAAAGGATTATTAAAAATAATTAATCTAAAAAAAAACAATGAGTAGAAATAATTCAGAAACAATGGATTAAGATAAAGTCCTAACAAGAGCGAAAGTTCTTGAGTGATAAGATTAAAATTATTAAAGCAAACACGAAATTTTTGTTTTTGTTTTTATTATTTACTTATCCAAAATTTTTTGTTATATTTTAATTATACCTGGATTTGGTATAGTTAGTCACATAGTATCTACATTCTCAGGGAAACCTATATTCGGTCAAACAATTCTTATGAATGGCCCTTGTAATAACATTTTTTCCCGATGTTATTATATCGCAACATACTATATGCAGGAAGGAAGGTATATTCTGTTTAGTACTAAAGGTACACGACTTATACGGTTTTTATTTTCCGTAATCGCTTTAGTAATAATCTATTCAGTACTTTCTAATCCGCAGGTAACCAACGCACTTTCTTTGAAGATACGAGCATGTTAGTAGGAACCTCAGAGACTGTACGTATGTTTTCTACTTGTCTATGTTCAAAATTAAATGAACATAATAATGGGAATGACGAAAAAAAAGATTTAAAAATTCGTCAATGGATTGCTGGTTTAATTGATGGTGATGGTAATTTTTACGTCTCTCGAAAAGGGTATGTAGAATTAAGCGTAGTCATGGAACCACGTGATATTGCTTGTCTTTATAAAATTAAACAACGATATGGAGGCTCAGTTAAAGCTTGTTCACATGCTAAAGCCATACGTTTTCGATTACATCATATGCAAGGTATACAACAAGTGATTAAAGATGTAAACGGTTTAATTCAAAACCCTGTTAGATATTTACCAGAAAATATGTAATATCTACAACATTGACGTTCTACCCTCAGTAAAACTTGAATATAATAGTGCTTATCTTTCAGTTGATTCAGATGGAAGCGTATATTACAATAAACAATCAATGCTAGTTTTTATCACTGTTTCACAAAAAGGTAGAGAATTACTAGATATTTTAGTACCTGTGTATGGAGGAGTAGTACGATCTTCTAATAAGAGTGCTACTGCTTTCAAATGGACAGTTTCTAAAAAACAAGATATTCTTAGCCTAATTGACAATTACTTTCACTGGGTTGTATCAGGGAAAAATAATAAATTTGGTTTGGTAAAACATTTTTATTATTTATCGTCAATAGGGGCTCTAAAAGCTCCGGGGTACTAGGAATAAGTTTTAGTCAATTTGTAAAAAGGTGGGAAGCAACCAACAATTTAGACAATTAGAAAAAGAGACAGTCCAATAAGCCTAGCTAAAAGCTAGAAAATTATTGTATTTAGGAATGGTTTATGCTATGTTCTCTATTGGAATCTTAGGATTCTTAGTATGGAGTCACCATATGTTCGCAGTAGGTTTAGACGTGGATAAATTAGTGTTCACGGAAAAAATCTTGCTATATGCTGGAAACTCCTGTATAAGCAGTCCACTCGCATTCAATGCGTTAGGAAAAATCTGCTTAAATTCTCAGCCAGGACAATCAGCAGGAAACTTTACTCAAAGTACTAAAGCTACGGCTAGTACAAAAAATACTTATACTCAATATTATAACTTACCTAAAATATCTGAACATGTACCTATGCATAATTCTAATCTTTCGGATACTGATTTAGGTTATTTTTTGGCAGGTTTAATTGAGGGAGATGGATGGTTTGGATATAAACAATTGCTTATAATTTTCAATGAAAAAGACATTTCATTAGCTTATTTAATAAAAAAACGAATAGGATATGGAAATGTTTATAAAATAAAAAATAAAAAAGCAGTTAGATATATCTGTAAACATGAAAAAGGTTTATCTATTATTTTAAACTTAATTAACGGTAAATTAGTAAGTAAACCTAAATATGATCAATTAATTAAACATAATTATAGTGAAAATTTTAATTATCCTATATTACCTCCATCTAATACTATAAATCTAGATAATTATTGGTTAGCAGGTTTTACTCAAGCAGATGGATGTTTTCATATTAGTATCCCAAAAAGTAAAACTCATAAAACAGGATTTAGTGTTAGATTAGAATATTCTTTAAAACAAAATGATTTTATACCTTTAAAACTTTTATATGAAAAAATAAAAATGGGCAATCTTTCTCAATATCATACAGGTATATGGTGTTATAAAAGTACAGGTTATAAAACAGCAGCATTATTAATTAATTATTTTGATAAATTTAATTTATTTGCTGATAAATATGTTCATTACTTAAAATTCAGAAAAGTTTATATTATGATTACCGAAGGTAAACATTTAGAAGATAAAGGTATTATAAAAATAAAAAGTATTTCAGGTAAAGGATCCTCAGAGACAAGTACGCAAGAAGTTTAGAATTCTAATTATTTTTAGATTAAACTAAGATACTGTCCAAACTTTTGACTAGAGCTTACTTTACTGCTGCAACTATGGTAATTGCTGTACCAACAGGTATTAAAATATTTAGTTGGTTAGCAACTTTATATGGTGGTAGTTTAAGATTTACTACTCCATTATTATTCACTTTAGGATTTTTAGCATTATTCACAATCGGTGGAGTAACCGGAGTTGTGTTAGCTAATGCCTCAATGGATATTGCACTTCATGATAGTTCCATTAACAAGGAAATCATTTATGATATATTTCTTCTACATAGTCTTACTGTTTATCAAAAAGAAAAAGATAAAAATAACTATATTGAACAATTTTTTGTGGGTCTTCTAGAAGGAGATGGTACTATAACCACTAATATAAATAATTCAAATAAAACGATAAGAGTCAGAATAATTATAGCCTTAAAAAATGAAATAAATAATCAAAACATGTTAAATCAAATACAACAAGTTATAGGAGGAAGAGTTGTTATTGAGAGACAAGATAAATATGTCACTTGGATTGCTAGTAATAAAAGTGATATAAATAAAGTTTTATTGATATTAGCTCGATATCCTCTACTAACTGTCAGAAAACAATGTCAATTAGAATTTGCTAAAAATTGTTTACTCTATAAAGATGTGGAAAATTTTATGTCTAATAGAGAAAATATGTATAAAGACAAAAAAGATATTTTATTTAAATTAAACCAAACTAAAGACATTCATTTACCTTTGTATTTTAAGGCTTGGCTTTCTGGTTTTATAGAAGCAGAAGGTAACTTCAATTTAGTTTTTAATGATAAAGGTATTCTTAGAAAATCTTCTTTCAATATTGGTCAAAATGATGAATTACATATCTTAAACATGATTAAATTTTATTTCCAAAGTGAAAATAAAATTCTTAAAGATAATAAAAAAATAAATTTTAAAGGAAATACATCAGACTCTGATTATTATAGATTAAATTTATATAATGCTCTATCTAGAAAACTGCTTTTTGAACATTTTGAAAAATATCCTTTAATAGGAGAAAAAAAATTATCGTATAGTAAATTTTATCTTTATCATAATAAACATGATAAAAAAGAAAATATATAGATATCCTTGTTTGTAAACGTGTCTTGTGTCACATTGCTTGATTACTTATTATCTTACTATAATTAAGATTTTTAATTATATTTAGTAAGTAATACTTAATTCGATATTTTATCGGATTATGAACGGTGAAATTTATAATAAAGAATATTGGTGCTATTCTATACCACAATTATTGTAAGCTATGCCGTGGGTTTTATTTTTAAAGTAAGAGTGAAAATAAGATCTGTAGAGACTATACGCAGTGTATTAATTTTAAAAACTTATAGTTAAAATTAATAAAGAGATAGTCCATGCCCTAATAAATTGCTTAATAATTAAAAAAGAATATTTATTTATTTATTTTTTTTAATTGCATACTAAAAAGGGATTAACATCACTTATTACGTGGTAGCTCATTTCCATTATGTATTATCAATGGGAGCTGTATTTGCTTTATTTGCTGGATTTTACTTCTGGACTCCTAAAATCATAGGTTTAACATATAATGAATTATTAGGAAAAGTTCATTTCTGGACATTATTTGTTGGGGTTAAGAAAAATAATAAAAATAAAATGAATTCCTTAATAAATTATTATAATTAAAGTAGTAAAAAATTTATACTACAAATACCAAATAAATAAATTAAAACAAAAACAAAAATAGTTTAATTTATTCTTATAAAAAATATTACAATTATAAGAGATTTATATAAAAATAGATCACCCAATTTTTAAGATGTAACTTAGGATACCTTTAATTTAATAACTTTATATTAAATTAAGCAATGACGATAAATCATGATAGTCTCAAAGACTAGGTATTTAGCTCTTTACTCATTCTAATATTAAACACAAAATAAATATTAGTATAACAGTACTAAGAGGAAACAGTATACTAAGTTCAAAATTTAAATAATTAAACAAATTTTATTTATGAAACTAAAAATGCAAAATCAATTTAACAATACATTACATAACCTAAGATTAGCTTTAAAAAAAGCAAATAGTATTTCTTTATTACCAAGAAAAGTCGAAGTCTATTATAATTATCTATATATGAGAATATTTAGAGTATTAGGGGGTATTTGCTTAGTATTAGTGTTAACTGGGAAATTTTCACTATTTGGAGAAGAAATACACATTTTCATCTTTATACTAGCTTTAATACAATCTTTTTTAATTATAATTATAAATTTAATTAAATTTTTCTACGGTTTATATGTTATTATTAAAAAACCTAACATATTTGAAGTTAGAAATTCCCCTTTTAATTATTTATCCACTCATTTAACAAGATTAGTGTACACCGTGACCTACGCTAGAAGCAACTGGAAGAGATAAATTATTTGTGCTTTTATAGCTAAAGCATTTATTGATTTATTTTTTTACCTTCAAAACTATAAGAAATTGAAATAAGCTATGCTTAATACTCCTGTCCATTCTCTTACACCTCCCTATAAAAAAATAGTAGCATAAATTACAAAAAACAAAAATAATAGAGCTTAATTTTTGTATGTTTTTTTGAATACATAAAAATTAGGGCTTCATATATTAGCCCCCAAATAAAAATTTGTAAACATCCTTCTGTATGCTGGAAACCCCTAAAGCTAAATCTACCAGAAAAAATTTTAATTCTTTGTATTTAAAAAGGTAACAATGATTTAGATAGTACAATGGGCAATCAGCAGAAAACCCTTATTTATTAAAATAAAATTAGGATTCTCAGAGACTACACGAAGGAAAATTAAATAAACCTATTCTTTTTTTGTTTAGTTTATTTAGTTTAAGATATAGTCCAATCCAAGTATAAATACTTCGGGTAACATGTAATTTAACATTCTTCCCTCAACACTTCTTAGGTCTAGCTGGTATATTCGAAATAACATCTTGTACAAATGAAAATGTTTTATTATCTGCTATTTCTCTTTTCCCTTTTGGCCCTTTTATAAAACCAATCTTTTTAAATGAACCAGTACGAGTTTATTACCCTAAATTAAATAGAAATCTAATTGGTACTGATAACAGAAAAAGAGTTGTTATTTACCAGTGGACTAATTTAATAAATGGTGAAATATATATAGGTAGTGCTTCTACAGGTTCTACCAGATTGCTAAGTTACTTTAACTCTACGGTACTTTTAAGAAATTTACCTATATATAACAGTTTAAGAAAATATAATCATAATAATTTTTGCTTAGCTATTTTAGAAGATTTAGGATCATTACAACAAATATCCAAAAAATTTATATTAGAAAGAGAACAATATTACTTAGATATTTTATTTACAAAATATTTAGATAAAAAATTAAATCTTTCTCCTACAGCAGGAGGGTTTAAACATAATTCTATTTTCAAATTAAATAGAAGAGGTTACTTAAATCCTATGTCGGGTAAAACTTTTTCCCCTTAGTTAGGCAAACAAGAGATAGAAAAGGAGTAAATAATCGTATGTCGGGTATTAAAAAATCTCCTGTTACTATAGCTAAATTACAAAAATTAGTTTATGTTTATGAAGCTGAGACTCTAAAAATTATTGGTGTATTTTCTACAGTTGAGTGTATTAAACACTTTAAAATGGGTAAAGATACTTTATATAAATATTTAAATAGCAAAGTTCCTTTCAAAGGAAAAATATTTTCACGTGTACAATGAGATTAAATTTTCATGCCTCTATGGTAATATTTAAATATACCATTAGTAAATTGGGTGAATTGCAAGGACATCCTAGTATGATAGGTGCATAAAATATATTATTCTAGGACAATTTGCAGCGAAGTTTATTTCAATACCTCCACATTGTGGTGTAGGAATAAAAACGTTCAACGACTAGCAAGTGAGTAGTATTAACAATAATCTTGCACTCTATATTATTAAATATAGTTAGCGCCCAATCATCCCACATAAAGGATGAATGACATAGTCTGAACCTTTTACTTATTTTAAGCACAATAAATAAGTAGGAATTATATATACTTTAATATATAATTTTCCGTAAGGAAAGGAGTCTTAATTGCGTATTTTTGACGTATATTAAGGATTAACACAATTGATGCCTAGAAGAATACCAGATTATCCAGATGCTTTTGCAGGATGGAATGCTGTTTCTAGTTTTGGTTCATTAATCTCTGTTGTAGCTACAGTATTATTTGGTTATATTATTTATGATATCTTTGCTAATGGTAAAGCTGTTAATAATAATCCTTGGTTAGTACCTTCATACTTTACTTCTACTTCAGAATTTAATAATGAAGCACAAACTGCTAATACATTAGAATGGGCAGTAGCTAGTCCTATTCCATTCCATGCATTTAATATGCTACCAGTACAATCTTAATTTAAGATAGTACCCCTTTAATAATTATATTAATATTTTTATTTTATTAAAATAGATTATTATATTTATGTATACTGTTTTGTTTTTACACTTTTATACATAAGAATTTAAGTCCATACTAGTCTTAATTATGGTTTTCTTTCACTTAGAAGGTGAGACTCATAATCTAAAATAGTGTAGGTGTGCTAGCACCTCACCGAAATTATTCCTTTAAGCAAGTTAACTTCGAATTAAGACTGGAGTCCATTTAAGTGTTTCTTATTATCACTATTCTATAATTCATCTTATAAAACAATACAAAGCTTCTGTTAAGCTTATATATTTTTATTTATTTAGTGTAATAAGAATTACCATATTTATAATATGAATATATTTAATTTTTTTAATGAAAGGTGTTGAAGGGAGTCTGGGGTTGAGAGGTTCTGGACTAGAATTAATTAGGAAATATAATTTAAGTTAAGTTAATTTAATTTAATTTAATTTAATTTAATTTAAATAACTAAAAAATAATGTTCCCATATTTTCTGATTATATTGACCGGCACGGTAGGAAGAAAATCCCTATTTGTTGTACATCCTTATATAATAATTTATTTTTATAAATTTGATTTAAGATAATTAATATAGGAGTTAACTATAAATATTGGATCATTTGAATGACTTCTAAATTTTATCAGTTTAATGTTGCTACTACAATTATGTCAAATTTTTTTAGATTCTTGAATAGAATTTTGAATAAAATCTTTTCTCCTTTATTTAACATATTTAGATACTTCGGTAGTTTACTTATTTATAATAAGTATTTATCTACTTCTAAATTTTATACTAATTATACTATGCTTATACACAACCTATTTTCTTTATTTTCCTATGTCTGTTATAAGATGAAAACATTTATTAAAAACATTTTACAAAGATCAAAAGATCTAATATGCAATGATTCATATATTTTAAGAATAATATTATGTGGTTTATTAATTATTTTAATTAGTTTATATAGTAATATAGGTATTTATTTTATAAAATTGTTTATTTCTTTCTTGATTTTTCATTTTATATTTAATAAATTTACGTTTTCTGAATATAAATATATTAGATTTATACAAAAAGCTATTTTATATATTATATATACATATATTGTAGTTTACTTATTAGGTTGGATAGATATAAGTTTAAATAAGTTTATTTCAGATTTTAATTTTCTAGGAAATTTTGATCTTAACAAATTTTATAGTTATCTTGACACACTATCTCTACACCAAGAAGGTGCATTATTTAATATCATTGTTTTACTAGTTATATTGCTAACAGTATTTAGTATAATAGGAGTTTTTTTTGGGAACGAAATAATAAAATATTTTGATTTAGAAAATAAATATCCTAGGCTAAATACTTTTTTAAAGTAAGAGCTAAATTGCAAAGATATTATCTTATGTGGAATATTTTTATAGCGTTAAGCATGATTTTTATGGCTTTATTCATAAATATACTTGCTTTTAGTTTAGGATAAATATTCTCAAACTCAGGTGTTTATAATAAAAAAATTATTAAATTAATTTTTTTCCCTAGTGTACTAGTTACACTAGGTTTTTGTTTTTAAATATAAATAGGTGTCCTAATGTTTTATTAAATACTTAGTCATTATTGACGGTATTTCATTAATTTAAGCGTATTTTATTTACGTTTTTATTATAAAATCCCCTTACTCTAAAATAATTAAGTAAAATTAAAAATATTATCCCCTATAAAAAAATAAATAAAGTCAAATTAAAAATATTACTCATGTTTAGTTAAAAATAAATATAATAATCTATTCTTAAATTTTCTCCTATATCATTATTTATTTATTTATATTTATTATTAGTATTTTACTAACTTACTGGTTATTTATATCACTACTTGGTAATATTTAAATAACTTTATATTTTACAGAAATAGATCTGATTGCTTCAAAGATTATTTTACCTTTAAGTTCAAATAAAAATATAAAAAACAAAATTATTAATAGTTTCTAAAATATCTCCATTTCAAAAAAGCTAAAGCAATATCTTTGTAAAAAAACAAAAAACAAAATAAATAATAATATTTTGTTTAAAATTTCATATCCGTCTTTAATCTTTAGATTTCTATAGATAAGAATACAAATCTTTTTTAAAAGAATGATAATCTTTCCTTTATTGCAGCCAATGTTCTAAATAAATTAATTTTCCAAAAATGAAAATTTAAATTATAATTACATATTATAAAAATAAAATAATTAATCTCAAAATATGCTTGTATCATTACTACTTGTTCCTTTATTAGGTTCTTTATTATTACTATTAGTACCAGATAATGGTCCAAAAAATGAAGAAAGAATGAAAGTTATCGCTCTTTCAACTTCTCTAGTAAATTTATTTATTTCAATTTTATTATGGATAGCATTTGATTCTAGTATAATAGATTATCAATTTATATTAGAATTTAATCAATTAAGTTTTTGTCATTTTAATATAGGAATAGATGGAATTTCTTTATATTATGTGTTATTAACTACATTTATAACACCTATTGCATTACTATCTAATTATAAAAATATATATAAAAATTTAAAATACTTTTTAATATCCTTTTTAGTATTAGAAACTTTACAAATTGCCCTATTTGTAGTTTTAGATTTATTTTTATTTTATATTTTCTTCGAAAGTGTTTTACCAGTATTATTTATAATTATTATTGTTTATGGTTCTGGAGTTAATAGAATTAGAAGTGCATTATTATTCTTTTTATATACTTTAGCTGGATCTTTATTTATGTTATTAGCTGTTCTTCAAATTTATAGTTATATAGGTTCTACAGATTTCCAATTTATTTCTTTAAATGAAATAAGTTTAGAAAGTCAAAAAATATTATGGTTAGCCTTTTTCTTAGCTTTTGCTGTAAAAACACCATTATGGCCTTTAACAGGTTGGCTATATAGAGCACATGCTGATAGTCCTTTAGCTGGATCTATATTATTAGCTGGTACTATATTAAAATTTGCTACTTATGGTTATATAAGAGTTTTAATTAATTTATTACCAGATGCTTCTAATTATTTTGGTCCTTTAGTACAAACTATTGCAGTAGTAACTTTAATTTATTCTTCTTTAGCTACTATTATACAACAAGATACTAAATCTTTAATTGCTTATTCAAGTATTGCACATATGAGTGTGGTAATTTTAGGATTATTTTCTAATAGTATTCAAGGTATTGAAGGTGCTATTTTATTATCTTTAGCTCATGGATTTGTATCTCCTGCTTTATTCATTTGTGTAGGGGGTATAATTTATGAAAGAACAGGTACTAGAATTATACATTATATGAGAGGATTAGTGACTTATATGCCAGTATTTACTGTTTTATTTTTTGTATTTACTTTAGCTAATACAGGAGTTCCTTTATCATTAAATTTCTTAGGTGAACAATTATCTTTAATTGGTATTTGGGAAAAATCTCCTATTATATCTGCTTTAGGGGCTACAGGTATTGTATTTTCTGCTTGCTATTCTATTTATTTATATAATAGATTATCTTATGGTTTATATTCTCCTCATTTAAAACCTGTTAAAGATATTACTAGATTAGAATTTAATTTATTATTAGCTTTATTAATACCTACTTTCTTATTAGGTATCTTCCCTAATGTTATATTAGATTCTCTTCATTTATCTGTAACTACTTTATTATATAATTCTATATAATTTAGTTTAATCTTTTGATTATTTTTATTTAATTTAATTTTAAAAATAAAATTAATATAATAAAATAAAATAAAAAGAGTTAAATTAACAAGGACCTTATTTAGAATATAATATTTTTATTTAATTACTTATTCAAGTTTTTATTATACTTTATTAATATAGAAATATTTTATATTCTCCCCTTTAAAAAACATACAAAAATTAGAGGAACGGTATTAATAATATTTTATATATAATATTTCATATTTTTACTTATTTATATAAGAGTTTTAATTAATTTATTAAATACTAGTACAATAAATTTATTTATATTATTAGTATATTTATAGGGTGTAAATGAGTTTTAAATAAAGGAATTATTTGTTTAACTTAATTTTTATAATAGATTTATACGAATAACAAATTTAAGTTTATTTTATTTTTATTTAATAAGACTCTAATATCATTCAAATAAACAAAAATAAGGTAGCCAAACTAAAAAAAAAGATACATATTATCTTAAGCTAAAAAAGATAATATTAAACATATAGATTCAAATAGGGTATGGGTCAATTATTAAGGTGAAATTATTTATGATTACCTAAAACAGCAATGTGATTTTTTAACTAAAAAAACTAACTTTTTTTTTATAAAATTAAATTCGTAGTCTTAGAATTTAATTTTTAGGAATAATCAATATAGAAATGATTTAGAAGTAATAATATTACATAAAATTGTTAAATAATTAACTTTCCATATATTTAGACTTATAAATCTTTTAAAGGTAAAGAATCAGATTTCTTTATAAATCTTTTAAATACAGGTCATAATGTCCCCTCCTCCTACTCTTCATATCCATACCCATACCCTGAAGGAGAAGGAGAGGGGTAATTCTGAAAATTTAATTGAAGGTAAAAATTATTCTAATATAATATGTATTATTTTAATACTATTTTAATATTTAAGGGTATATCCTTTTCTAAATGATTGTTTAGTTTATAATAAAGAAATATTTATGGAGGCTAAGTTAAACTCGACAAATATTATCTACTATTCAAACAAGTTTAGTTATGTTTCTACAAATATTAGAAAGTGAGTAGATCCAGATTTTATATATAAAAGTTATACTGCTATAAGATAATAATCTTCATAAACTAATTCCTTTATTAGATATATTTCTTTAAATTACGATTAAGTTCTAGCAAAACAAAAATTAGGTGTATATTCGAGTTGAAAATATAAATTATTATAAAAAATTTGATCTCTTGTTAAGCATTCCCATTCAAAATTATCAATTAGAATTAAAAATTATTAAGTGAGAGAAGTAAAATAGAAAATTTAAATTCTCAAATATTAAATTTTGATAAAGAAATACAAGACAAATTTTTATATGAAAAGGATCAAACTTTATGTAATGAAAAAGGTGAATATTGTTACAATTCTTATATAAACCTTGATTTAAATAAGGTAAAATAATATCTGATATCTTTATAAACCTTTAAAATAATAAATAAAAAATATCTAAAAAGAGAGTTTTATAATAAATGTAAAATTATTTCTTATTAATCTTTCTTTAGATATATTGTATATTTCTAATTAAAAACAAAAAATATATAAATATATCATAAATAATTCATATTTAAATTAAACCCTTATATAATTCAAATCTTATAAATAATTAGGATAAATAATACTACAATTCTATATTTTTGATTCTCATTCTATAAAATAACTATATTAATATTATAGTTTACTATCTTTATTTTTGTTTTATATTCTATCTATAGTAGGTAAAATAACAAAATAAAATAAGATAAATGTTACTTCTACTCAGTTTTAAAAATTAAAAAATTTTTATTTAAACCACAAGTAAGTAAATATTTTTTCATAAACAAAAAAACAAAAGTAAAAGAGTATTAAACAAAAAAACTAACAAAAATAGGGGATATCTGATAATTGGTAATCAATTGTAGTTGCATTACAAGTATGATAGTTCGAGTCTATCTATCTCCATTTATTTTGTTTTTTTAATAATAAAATAAACAAAACAAAAATTTACCTTATTATTAATTTCAATTAAAAGAGGTATTCTTATTAGCTTCAGTTGCTTAATGGTAAAAGCGTTAATTTGAAGCATTAAAGAAGTGAGTTCAATTCTCTCCTGAGGCAAAATATTTTCTTATTTTTATAAAATAAATAAAATTAAATTAAAATAAATAAATAATATAAAAATAAGTTTAGCCAAAATAGTTTAATAGGTTAAAACGGATTCCTTGTAAGAATCTAATACTGGTTCAATTCCTGTTTTTGGCTTTTGAGTTGTAGTTTAATTTGGAAAAACACCATTTTTTGGTGGTGGCCTATATCAGTTCGAATCTGGTCAACTCAGACTATTATATACTAATTTAATTTTTGTTTTTTTAAGTATATAAAAGAAAGGTATAACAAAATAAAATAGTTATACTCTTTTTAGGAAACAGAACTCGATTGGTAGAGTGTCTCCCTTTTAAGGAGCATGGTCTTGGTTCGATTCCAAGTGTTTTCAAAATAAAATAAAAATTTATTTAATTAATTAAAAAGCCTTTATTCATTTAAATCAAATTAAATAAATTCATTTAATAAGCATTTTCTTTATCATATGAATTAATTTAATAATAAATGTTTATATTCTTTAATTATTAATTTTATTTTTATTTCTTATTATTTAGGGCAGGTGATCCGATTGGTAATGGTGGTTTTCTGTAAAAAAATTGGTTTATACCGTAAAAGGTTCGATTCCTTTACTGCTCAATTTATATTAGTTATTTTTATATTTTCTGTATAAAAACAAAAGACTGTAGCATAATAGGTTAATGCAATTCGCTCATAATGGATCTTATAAGGGTTCAATTCCCTTCGGTCTTATTTTTTTCTATTATTATATTCTATTCTGTATAAGAATTTATAATTTTATTTTGTTATTTATTTTTAAGGGCATTTGGTCGAGTCTGGTTTATGGCGCTTATCTTGAAAATAAGTACTTCTAAAAAAAGTCGTGAGTTCAAATCTCACAGTGCCCGAAATATTAATAAAGCTTCTTATTTTCTTTATTTAGCTTTTATTTTATAATATTTATAATAAAATAGTATTCTTCTATCTTAAATAGAAGTAAAGAATAATATATTTATAATTTTATATCTTTATAAATTTATATATTAATGAGAGACACTTTTAATTTATAATATAATGTAATATTATATAATACAATATAATATAATATTATATAAAATATTATAAAATAAAAGAAATCTTTTTATTAAGGATTTTTCTTTGTTACTGAAGAGAAAAATAAACCTAAATTGTTGAAACCTTCATAAATTCCCTCGTTAAATATAATAAATAAATATAATTATAAATATAACTAAATAAATAAATAAATAAAAAATAATAATAATAAAAGAGAATAAAAATAAAAGAGATGTTCTGTAACCTAAAAATAAAAATAAATAAATAAAAATAGTAAATAGATGTATAAAATAAATAAAAAGTAATATAAATAAATAATATTATTTAAGATATCATATCTTAGGAATAGTTTTCATAGGTAAGTTAAAACGATTGCTAATTGTTCGGGTAATACCCTTGGAGGTTCGACTCCTCTCTATTCCGATTTACTTGTAAAACAATAAAATAATTATTAACAAAAACTAAATAACAAAATAAAAAGTACGAAACTTTTAAATTATAAAACAAAGTACGAAACTTTTAATTTATAAAACAAAGTAAAAAGGGTCTTCCGTCCTATAATAAATAAAAATAAACCAAGTAAAAACAAACAAAAAGTAGCAATGATCTTTTTAAGTATCTTAATTTTAATAGTGGCAATAGCCCTTCCTTCGATTAATCAAAATATAAAATCTATTTTATATGTAAGAATATCTTCTATAATATTTATTTATGCCGGAGCATTAGCTTTTAATGCTTTTTATATTCAGTCAATTGGATCAGGTATAGGTATATATAGTGGATTATTCCAAGTCACAACTATCTCTCAATTATTAGATTTCTTTATCTTAATAATAGGAAGTTTAATATTAATATCTTGGCCTTCTTATTCTTCTAAAATAAATGTTCTAGATAGAATACCTTATGCAAGAGAATATTCTTTAATTGTACTATTTAGTACATTAGGAGCCTCCTTATTAGTATCCTCAGCAGATTTAATTTCAATGTATTTAAGTATCGAATTACAATCTTTTGGAGTTTATATTTTAAGTACCTTATATAGAAATTCAGAATCTGCAACATCAGCAGGATTAAAATATTTCTTATTAGGAAGTTTATCCTCATGTTTAATTCTATTAGGAAGTGGATTAGTTTATACTTATTCAGGATTAACACATTTAGAAAGTATATATAATTTAATAAGTGTAAGTGAAAATACACAAATATTACAAGGTATAAGTTTAGGAATCGTATTAATAATAGTCGGTTATTTATTCAAAGTATCAGCCGCACCTCTACATAATTGGGCACCTGATGTTTATGATGATAGTCCAACTATAGTAACTATTTGGTTAACAATAATGCCAAAAATATCAATATTAATCTTTTTATTAGAAATTCAAAGTCAAATAGGAAATAGTTTAATAACAATCTTTTCATTATCCTTAAAAAATGTCTTATTAATCAGTTCATTATTATCCTTATTAATAGGAACCGTAGTAGGATTAGCTCAATCAAGAATAAAAAGATTATTTGCTTATAGTACTATTTCTCATATAGGATTTATATTATTAGCTTTAGCTATTAATACTGAACAATCTATTGATTCTTTCTTATTTTATATTATACAATATTCTTTAACTAATTTAAATACTTTCTTAATTTTAATTGGTTTAGGTTATATTTTAAAAAATAATAGTCAATCTATCTTAGAATCATTCCAAGATATTAAATATATAACTGAATTAAAAGGTTTATTTTTTAATAATCCTATCTTAAGTTTAAGTTTAACTATATGTTTATTTAGTATGGCTGGAGTTCCTCCTTTATTAGGATTCTTTTCTAAACAATTTGTATTATATTCAGCTATGCAAAGTGAATATTATTTTATAGCCATTGTAGCTATATTAGTAAGTGTTATTAGTGCTTCTTATTATTTAAAAATAATTAAAGTATTACATACTGAAAATAAAGAAATTGTAGAAGATTCTAATAGTCAATCACCTATAAGTTCATTACATAGTTTTATGATTTCAACTTTAACTTTATTTATTTTATTATTTATACTTAAACCTTCTATATTATTAAATAGTACACAATTACTAGCATTATCTTTATTTTACTATTAATATGAATAATGTTTTAATGTTATTTATTTTTGTTCCTATTTTAAGTGGTATTTTATTAGCTCTTAATCTATTATTAGCGCCTAAACAACCTTATGAAGCTAAAGTTTCTGCTTATGAATGTGGATTCTCACCTATTTATGGACAAACTAGAAATGTTTTCTATATTAACTTCTTTTTAGTTGCTTTATTATTTCTAATCTTTGATTTAGAAATTTTATTATTATTTCCTATTGCAGTTACTTTATATAATGTTAGTGTTTTTGGGTTCTCTATTGCTCTAATATTTTTTATTGTTTTAACTATAGGATTTATTTTAGAAATAGGTAGTGGTGCTATTAACCTTGTTTCAAAAAATAGTTAAAGTATAATTAAAATAAATTTTTTATTTTTATTTTATGAATACCCCCTTATAAGTTTAATTTAATTTAATTTAATTTAATTTAATTTATAAGAGGAGCATCTTTGTTTATGGCTTTTATTTTAATACTACCCCTATTGCGGTAATAGTTGATTACTTGTAGCTATATTTCTATTTCTCAAAACCCACCTATTAGCAGGTTTATACATATCAGTACTTCCACCGGTATAAGATTCTCTAATAAAATCAAAAACTTTCCCTGAGGTAATGGCTATTTTATTTTCGGGAAGATAATGTCGTCTATAAATAGCAAAAGCTAAACTACTAATTGTAGGATAATCTTCAATATTTAAATTCCATTTATCGTATACTAATTTTTTAAATTTAATTAGGATATCATATAACACAGTACAATCTTGTTTACAATATGCTACTATTAATTCTAACCATTCTGAATAAGAATAAACTTTTTTAATATCTTTATTATAATGACCGACATCCGTATGGGCATAGTATTTTTCTGATTCATTTAATGAATCCGAATACATAAGCACAGGTTCAACTCCTTTTAACATAGTGCAATTAAAAGTTTTACTTAATTTTAATAAAGAACCGGTTAATAATAAATATGAATCTCTAATGATTATGCTAATTCCATTTCTATTACTAATTTTTATAGATATTATATTACCGTCTTTAATAATTGCTGAAACCGTAAATTTTTTATTATTATTAAGATCTGCCAAATATTTAAATAAGAAAATAATATCAAATTTACTTAGATTATGAGCATATACAGTATATCCTCTATATTTTCTTCTTAGAAGTTGTGTAAATAAGGGTTCCGGGCCAGTACTTATAAAACTATAACTTTTTTGTCCGTCATACATACAATATAGATAAGGAACTAGTACCCCATCTTTATTTAAAGTTTCTATATCAACAGTAATAATTTTATTATTTTTAAGAACTGGAGCTTTTATAATCGGAGAAATAAATTTCGATGGAAGTTCTTTAGTTTTTAGAATAATAGCCGAATTTCGAATATAATATTGATAGTTTCTATAAGTTCTTAAGAAAATATCTTCACCCTGAAGGCCATAATATGCATCCGTAAAACTAAAGATTTTATTATGGTTTTTATAGATATCTACATAAGTTTTTAGTGTGGAATGGTGAATTCTATAGGTATATTCTCCTTGCACAATCATTAAATCATCAGTTTTTAATATAACTTGACCCCAATTATCATATGATCTATTTAAAGGTAAAGATACTTCAACAGTACTATTTCCGAATTTTTCTTTAATTACAGATATTAAAGAGGGTAATACACTCCATTTATCAAGGAAATGCTGTTCTTTATCTTCTGGTATCAAGAAATAATCGAAAGTTAATGCGGAATAAGAAGAATCTCTATATTCTGCGGATTTAATACTTAGAATATCTCTACAATAACTATGATATTGTTGATTTTGTTCTTTTTGTATGATTAAACCTGGATGTAATGTTACAAATTTTAGTGATTCCTGATATTGTAGTCTTAAAATAATAAAATATTTTTTATCAGGAAGAAGTGAGGAGAAGAATAATTTAATAATTTCTTGAAGAATTAAATCTTCTAAGATGTTATTGATATTAATAAGAAATGATGAAAAACCATTTACCGAAGTTTTAATTATGGACTTCATTTTTGTTGTCGTGTTTTATGTGTATTTTATATTTTTATAAAAATCATATTTTATAAAATAATTTTTGTATTAATAGCCTTATCCTTATCCTTCAGGGTATGGGTATAAGGGTATAAGGGTATAACCGGTATAAGATTCTCTAATTGTTTCATTAGTGATAAAATTATTTGAAAATATAAAACTATTATAGGGGATAAACATTAAAAAATTAATCCTTCGATAAATTCTTATTTTTTAAATAGTCATAAGAAAATATAAAGTCGTCATTAAAAATATTTAGTTAAATTGTTAAAGCTAGAAAATTGACATAAATAACAGCAACTAAAGTTATGACTATAAATAAAAAATTCATAAATAGATAATAATTTTGAAGTTTTTGTCTATATTGAATAATTTTAGCTAATTTAGGAAATCTATTTTCTAGATTTAAATAAGTTATAATTTTATTACTATAGATTATACTTATTAATGACATTACACATAATAGTGTAAAAATAGCGGCTAATAAATTAGCTAAAGATCCTAATTCATAAATAGATAGAGTATCTAAGAAATTATAATATTCATTAATGAATTCTTTGATAGAATCAATAAAACTATTATTATCTTCAGAAAATTTATTATTTTTAATTAATACGAATAACATTTTTAGTTTTGTTTATTTTTAAATTTATATTTCGAATAGTTCAATTATAGTAGATATTAATATTTTTATTTATAATTAATATGTCTATAATCTTTATTTTTTAATTTAAGTAGAGAGATACTTTTATAACGAGGAATAGAATTTTACTTTTATTATATTTTATAAAAAAACAAAATAATTTAATAAATTCTTAAATCAATATTTTCTTAAAAATTTTTGGTTTTTATTTTTCATTTAATTATAAATATATATTAAAATAGGTTACTATGGCTCTTTATATTTAAGAATATGATTAAATAACCATTTTACACTTCTAGCTAATTCTAATAAAAAAATATATTAGAATTAGCTATAATAGTAAACCAAGATACACCTTTACCACTAGGATACATATTACTTATAAAAAACAAAATAAGAATAAGTTATTAAATCTTTCCTTTATTGTTAAATAAAAAATATAATAAATAAATATTATACGTAGTTATATATTCTTACTAAATAGTAATATCTTTTTACAAAATACTATAAAAATTATGAATAAAAGAGTATAATTGTCTAATCTATTTATTAAATTAAAAAAAAAACAAAAATTAAATTATAGTATTTTTTCGGTGTTCGGTTATTTTATTGAATTTTTTCTTTAATAAAAGAATCATATATTTAATATAAACGAGTATAGTTAAGTTGGTATAACTTCTACCTTCCAAGTAGTTATCATCAGTTCGAATCTGATTACTCGTAATCTATTAACTAATATAATTAGTAAAAAAATAAAAAAAAAATAAAATTAAATAAATAAAAAGTACAAGAGCGAGGTGATTCGAACACCTACCGATGATTTTGGAGATCGTCATACTAACCAATTGATACTACGCTCTTTAAATAATATAATTTTATATAATATTATAAAATTTTATATTTATTATTATTAAAATAATTTTATTTTATATTATTATATTAAAATACTCTTTTATTAATCATTTATAATGAGGGCCCTTAGCTTAATTGGTAGAGTACCTAATTGTCGATTAGGGTGGTCCCAGTTCGAATCTGGAAGGGCTCGTAAAAAAGAAAAGGATAAAAGAGTATGAATTTAAATGATGCGTATGTTAGACACTGTCATAATATTCCATTTATGAAAAATATGTTAGCAGCAGCTAAATATATTGGAGCAGGATTAGCTTGCTCTGGATTAATCGGAGCCGGAGCTGGAATTGGATTAATTTTCTCAGCTTTAATTGCTTCAACAGCTAGAAATCCACAAATAACAGGACAATTATTCGGATACGCAATCTTAGGATTCGCTTTAGCAGAAGCCACAGGATTATTCGCATTAATGATTGCATTCTTATTATTATACTCATAATTTTAGAATGAGGATTAGTTTATTACTATCCCTTTATAATATTCTATAATATTTTATTATTTATATTGTTAAATAAAAAATATAATAAATATTAAATAATAATGATTTTTAGTTATACCTCAATATTAATATAAAACACGAAAAAAAAAAAGGATATAAATAAATTCTTAGGTAAACTTTATGTTATTAAATTAATAAATACATACATAGAGTAATAGTCAAACAAGATTACTTAGTTCAAATCAACTCCTTGAGCATTTATTATATTCTCCTCCGCCATTAGATAATTTAGAAAATTATTTATAAATTCTTTAATGATAATAGTTTTATATTTTTTTATCTAAGAATATGCTACTATCAAAGCATCATTAAAGGGGTAAGTATTTTATTAATATATTATAGGGTGTGTAGCTATAAAATGAATACCAGTAATCAAAGTTTGCATAAAATATAAGATAGTAATACCTAAAATAAAAATTTCAATACTTAAAAATTTTTTATTTATTATTAAATACCATTTAATATATTTATTGTTGAATATTTTTATTATGCTATCCATATTTATATATAATATTATATTTAATAATAAAATTATTATTAAAAATACTATTATTAGACCTAAAACAAATAATAAAATGCTTAAATCATAGATTTGATTTGCTAAAATTTCATTAGAATAATCAACCTGTACAGGTTCTAATATCAATTTAAATTGATTAAAAAGACTGTTTACAATCATTTGTAAAAAATCAGAAATACTATCTGAACTATTTATATAGCTATTTGATGGGACATTTATTAATTTATTTACAGTTTCAGCATCTACAGTTACGCTTGCTTCACCTTCAAGTGGATTTTGCCATATAGCTTTCCAGTTTATAACTTGATTTTTTACATAAGAAGGGTCGTTGATCGTATAGTTCACTATTTTTGTTACAGCATCTCCTGCTACAGTAGATGCTATTACAAAAAGTCTACTCCCCGGAGTACTTGTATTTCTAATCAGATGTAATCGATAAGCACCTGTACCATATATAAATAATGTTCTAATATTATCACTCCAACTTCCATCATTCTGTACAATTGTTGTAGTTGTATTATTAGTATTTGTATTAGTTGTAGTATCAACCATATTGTGAATAAAATCTAAACCTTGCATATTGAATAATTCAATAAAATGATTAATGATAGAAGAAACTATAAAAATAAAATAAGTTCCTACTTGGTGGACTAAAGCAAAGATAACAATTATAATTAATAAATAATCTAGTGCATTAATAATATTATTAAGGATACTATTTCTTAAGTATTTAAAACCAATAAAGGTTTTAAATTTACTCCAAATAATATTATAAAATTGGTTTTTGTTCATATATAATTTTGTTTTTTGTTTTTTTATGAATATTTTATATTTTTTATAAAATAATTTTTAGTTTTTTAATATAATTATATTTTATAACTATATTAAATTATAACATAAGTATATTTTATATGATATTACTTATACAAAGAATCTTTCTTTGATTTGTATTCTTTAATTATATTTTTAAAAAAAGAAAGAGAATTAATAAAATTTTTTATTTTAATACACTGTAACAAAAATTTTTTTATGAGACCTAAGAAGAATCGAACTTCTACAAATTTCCTTATCAAGAAATTATTCTACCTTTAAATTATAGGTTTAAAATAAATAATAATAAAATATTATTTATTATTATTTTTAATCAATACGACAAGGACAAAACTGCTTCTTTTTTATAATTACTACTCTTTTATTTTGTTTTTTATTGCGTAATTTTATATTAAAATAGGTTACTAAGGTTCTTATATAAAAAAACAAAATATGATTAAATTCATTTACATTTCTAGCCAATTCTTATATAAAAATTATAAGGATTTATATTATATTAATAATTATTATTCCGATATAAATATTAGTATCTTTTAAAAAGAAAAATAATTAATTTATAAAAGAAAATTAATCTATTTTAAATGGAGGCCATACCTTCATTGTTATATATTAATCTTCTTTTATTTTCTGTAGATTTTAAATTATATAATTGGTTAACAATAGTAGGAATTAACTAATGATCTAAACCATTTATTATTATTAAGAAATAATCCTTCAGAATCTTTTTTTAATAATCTTTTTAACTAAATTAATTAAATTTGGATTTTTGTATCCTTTAACTTTACAAATATAATTATTATCTTTAGTATAACCCCATATATTTATGGTCCTAAAAATACAGTTTCTTTAAAAGTCTAATTTAAATTTACCAATTTCTTTATACCCTGAAGGATCCTAAAAATTCTTTATACCCATACCCTGAAGGAGAAGGAGAAGGATGGGTAAATCACCTTCAATAAATATACTATCTGTATCAGTGTAATATAATTTAAATAATGGCAATTATTACAAACAAAATATGGAGATTTATGATAGGTTATATTTCTAAATTATTTTCTTTAATTGGAATGCTTTTTATATCTGATTTAAGCGATATTACTAATATATTTAGTATAGACAGTATTATTACTTTATTTGTAACTGTATCTGATTATTTATCCGATAAATTTTCTGATGCAACTGGATATCTTAAAAATATATTTAATAAAGTCTTAAATAGACATAATATACCCGAAGATCATAACATTAAAGAAATAGAAAGAAATCATAAAATACATGATACTAATTCACATAATCATAGAAATATAGATCACGATAAATATTATCATGGAGATATGGACTATGATCCTAAAAAATCTAAAGAAAGATTATTACAGGAAGCTGCTCAGTATAGAAAAGAAGGTATCCATCCTGAAATTCCATCATCAGAAGAATATAATATAGTTTATTATATAGTAATTGCAGGTATAATTATGACTGCAGGTTTTCTAATTTATTATTATTATAAAAATCATTATGGTGGAGGTGCGCCTGATGCAGGTGATATGACTAGTAGTGCTACAATAAATAAAAATAGTGCTCCGAAAGTAGTGGCATCGAATATTCCTCAAGCATCTACTTCAGCTAAAACTGTTTCCTCAAATATTCCAACATCTTCTGATGCTGTAACTCCTTCAAGACCAAGTCTTCATGAAAGAATGGTATCTATATTAGAAAAAGCTAGAAAAGATAATAATCCGGATATTATTAATAATTCAAGAATTATTACTATAAATATTCCAGATGAAGTTGTACCTACAAAGGCAGCTAATGCTCCACTTCCCAAAATTATTGTAACTAGTCCTACTGAAAAAGATGGTATGCCAAGTATAGATAGTATACTTTCAAAAGGAAAATCAGTAGTTGCTAATGTGGCGGATAGTCCTGATGCAACTCCTAAAGCTTCATCATCTCTTCTACCTAAAGTTCCGGTAGATATTAAAGAAATTGAAGACGGCATGAATAATTTGAATAAAAACAATAGTCTGACTCCTCCTAGAAGTCTCAGTCCTGATTCTTTAGAAGAAATGGATATATATTTTAAAGGTGATTAGTTAACTAATACCCCTCCATTAGAAGACTATATTGATTATTCATTATTTATAAATCAGTCGCCTAAATGATTTAATTATAGAGGATTTACTTAAAATTTTATAAAAATTTTAATGATACCCCTTTAAAATTATAAAAGAGTGATATAATAAATTTTATAACACAATAGCAGTTTTGTCCTTGTCGGTCCGGTTTTTATTTTTAGTTACAGTGTACTTTATATAAGTGAATATATTTGATACTTCACTTGCAGAATTAAAGAATCTTATATCCTTATATCCATACCCATACCCTGAAGGATAAGGAGAATGAGAAAAGAATATTTATTAAGTAATAATCAAAGAAACTTTCTTTGTATAAGTTATATTATGCTTATATTACTAACCACAAAAATTATTTTATATATAAAATATATAAAATATTACAAAATTTAATTTTAATTCACCTCGAAATATGTTAACATTATTATCTTTAATTAATATAATTAATTGGGTAAATATGCCTAAATTACCTAAAGTTCCATTTGGTTTTACTGCTTTTGGAGCGGGAAGTGTTGCTACATCTATTTATTTATCATACCCTGAAGGAGAAAGAGAATCTGATAAAGCTAAAAAAGTAGCTGACGATTCTAAAGAACAATTAGATGAACTAATAAAAGGTCAAAAAGCTTTAACAAAAGAAGTTCAAGAAGTAAAAAATGAAGTTCAAGAAGTAAAAAATACTACTACTGAAATAAATCAAAAAATAGATAATTGCAATAAACTAATTAATAATTTTAGCATTCCATCTATTACTGAAGCATTTCAGAAATCTGTAGAATTTTTTAGTCAATTCGATTTGTTCACTCAATGTCTTATTTTCAATATTATTACCTCGTTCTCACTATTAAATCTTTTATATGCCTTTTTCTTAAGTAAATATGGTAATTATCTTATTGAAAAATTTAATCTAGAAGCTAAATATCCTAAATTAAGCAGATTTTTTAAAGCTAGATTATTTTTTCAGAATTATTATTATAAATATATAACAGTATTAGCAATTTTATTTTTATTAAATAGTTTATTTATAAATTTATATTTATTATTAGGTTAATATATTTATAATCAAATGAAAAATAAAAACAAAAAATTTTTATTTTTCCCCTTTAAAATATAATTTTTTAAAATAATTTTGTTCAATATAAATTTTTATATTTTAATTTTGGGCTTAGAAGAATACTTATAAAAAGTATTTAAAGGAGCCCTACCCCATATATTCTAAGGTGATTTACCCATCCTTCTCGTATCCTTATCCTTCAGGGTATGGGTATAAGGGTATAAGGGTATAAGGGTATGAAGAAAAAAATAAATAAAAGAGGTAATATTAGTTTAATTGGCAAAATAACGTCTTGTGGCGACGCTGTTCAGAGTTCAAGTCTCTGATTTTACCCTTATACTTAAAATATAAAAAATAAATAAAATATAAAGGTCTTAGATAATTAAAACTGGGGTTATGAAAAATTTAAATTTATTCATAATTTAGTAAGGTTATAAGTATGCTTAATTATAATTAACAAAGAAATTTGTGGTGTAAATAAAGAATATTATTTTCTTTATCAAAATATAGAAAATTGGCTTAATTTATTTTATATAAAAGTTTCTAACACTTTAGTATGTTTACTTTATATTCCAAATAACAAGAGGTGTCATAGAATGACCTATTTATACTTATGAATGTTTATAGAAAATTCAGTTCCTATTTATTTTAAAATAGTCTCATACAAAACTACTCTTACTGTTATCTAAAATCCCTTTAATAGCAATAAAATAGATAATTTAATATAAGTATAAACTCTTTATATTTTCTCGCTGATATAGTTTAACGGTTAAAACCTACCATTCATGACGGTAAGATAAAAGTTCGATTCTTTTTTTCAGCTTACAAATAAAATAAAATAAAATAAAATAAAATAAAATAAAATAAAATAAAATAAAATAAAATAAAATAAAATAAAATAAAAAAACAAACAAAAAATAAAAATTAATAAATAAATAAAAAAGGTCTGTTATTTTTTAAAAATAAAAGAGATTGTAAACATTGCGTAAAGCACATAAAATACGACTTTCTTTTTAATAGTAAAGGAAAGTTTAACATTTAGCAAGAATTTAATTTTGGTTCCGATTGAACGTTTTTCAGTAGTTTAAGACATGCAAATCGTTGTTTTCGACATATCACAAATATTAGAAAATAAGGTGTAGAGGTGAGTATGTTAAATAAGATACCCTATAGTCTTCATAGATAGGAGATAATAATTAAAGGAGATACTTCTGCTATAGGATTCTATTTAATTTGATTAGGTAGTTGGTAGGGTAAAGGCCTACCAAGCCGACAATCGAAAGTCAAGTTTGAAAGAACCTCTGGCCACATTGGGAATGAGATCTCCCAAGTAGTATAACACTACCAGCAGTCAAGAATATTAGTCAATGCTCGCAAGAGTGAACTAGCTAACTGAAATCATAGAGTTTCTTAAAACTCATGATGTCGTAAGGGAAAATAATGATAATACCTTACTATTAGTGTCGTCCAAATCTGGTGCCAGAAGACTCGGTAAGACCAGAGACGCGAACGTTAATCATCATAAACAGGCGTAAAGGGTTTGTAGGCAGTTACCAGCAGACTATGATTGCTAAAATAAAGTAGTCTAATTGGAAACTAGAATCAAAAAGAGGTTATAGTGTATAACGCTTAGAGGAGGGCTGATATCCTTAGATCCTAAGCAGAATACTCAGGGCGAAGGCCACTTTCCATTAATGATTGACGCTGAGAAACGAAGGTTAGGGTAGGAAATAGGATTAGATACCCCGGTACTCCTTTCTGTAAACGATGAATGGTAGTCATTAGTTTAGTTAAAACTAGAGGCGAAGTTAACACGATAACCATTCCGCCTTGTGAGTACTACTGCAAAGTAGAAAACAAAAAAATTAGTCGGTCTCGAAGCAAACGGAGTGAAGCATGTTATTTAATACGATAATCCGCGTAAAACCTTACCAGAACTTGTATACAAACTTTTTAAAGGAGTATTTTTCATCTTAAAAATACTTAAGTACAGGTGTTGCATGGCTGTCTTCAGTTCGTGTTGTTAAACATTAGGTTAATTCCACTAACGAACGAAATCCCTGTTATTAATTTATTCTTAATAACTAATGAATCTGATAGAGATTCAGCGGGGGCTAAGACAAGTCGTTATGGCCCTCATGTTCTGGGCTATAGACGTGCCACAAAAACTTTTACAAAGTGACGCAATACTTCCTAAAAGAAGTGGAGCTAATCATTAAAAAAGTGATTTATATTAAATTAAGACGGATTGTCTCCTGCAATTCGGAGGCATGAAGAAGGAATTCCGAGTAATCGTTGATAAGTAGCGCAACGGTGAAGCTAGTTTCGTGATGAACTAACTGTCTGTCGCTGGGAAGAAGCTTTTAGTGGAGGAAACTGGAGGTAGATATGGTTTTTTCATAGTTTAGTTTACAATTATAGTTAATTTAATTTTTAAAACAGCTATGTTAACCTTATTGGCTTTAGTTAATCCATTGAGGTAACATCTCAAAAGTCATAGCAGGGTAGCTGTACTGGAAAGTGCAGCTGGATAATAATTCATTTGTAACCCCCCCCCCCTATATTCATTTATTTCTTTTCTTTTTTATTTTTATTTTGTTTTTTAGATTATATTATATCTTATTTTTTTAATTTAATTAATTTGTATATATTATTTATAAATTATATTTATATTTAAAATAATTTATCTTAGATTATATTATAATTATCTCTTATTATATCTATTCATTAAAATATATTAAAAATAAATAAAAAGGGGTTAGCTTAGTCTGGTTAAAGCAGTAATCTTACACATTATTGACCGGGAGTTCGAATCCCCCACCCCTTATTATAAAATAAAATAATATAAAATAATATAAAATAAAAATAGTATATATTTTTTATTAATAAAATCTTAAAAAATAAGAGTATATATTTTATATATTAATATAAAGATATTACTTTTTAATATCAAAATATAAGTATACTACTATTTAATATATAATTATTATAAATTTATATTTATATTTTTATAAAGTTTATATAATTTATATAATTTATATCCTTTATATAGGAGGAATGAATATTAATATTAAAAATTGTAGAGCGAGTATGTCGAAATTGGTAGCCGAGTGAATCTTAGGTTTTCATTGTTTTAAGAGTTCAAGTCTCTTTACTCGTAAATTAAACTATTTTATAACATCTTTAGTTTAATGGTTAAAACAAGAAATTTCGAACTTCTAAATAATGGTTCGAATCCATTAAGATGTTTAATTATTAAATAAATAATTATGTAAAATAAAATATAAAATAAAAATAAAATAAAAATAAAATTATCTGATATAAAAAATAAAAATATATGAGATATAATATAAATTATAATAAAAAACAAAATAAAGTTTGCTTAATGGTTTAAGTATATATATATTAATAAAAATAGACTATATTAAATGAGTTCAATTCTCCTTTATTTTATTTATTTTACTTAGTAAAATATTTTATTTTTAAGATGTAACTTAGGATACCTTTAATTTAATAACTTTATACTAAATTAAGCAATGACGATAAATCATGATAGTCTCAAAGACTAGGTATTTAGCTCTTCAAAAAATAATATAATATAATATATAATATAATATAATAATATAATATATTATAATATAATAATATAATATATTATAATATAATAATATAAAAAATATTAAAAAGTAAGAGGAAACAGTATACTAAGTTCAATTCATTTTAAATCAAAAAATAAATAAATAAATAATTATGTTAAATTTCTTTTCAATTTTTAATACTATATATAACGATGCTCCACAACCTTGGCAAATAGGATTTCAAGATAGTGCGGCTCCAGGATTAACAGGGATAGTAGAATTACACAATACTATCTTTTTCTACTTAGTTGTTATTTGTGTAGGTGTATTCTGGGTATTAGGTTCTATAATCTATTATTTTAATTCTAAAAATTCACCTATTGTACATAAATATCTTAACCACGGTACATTAATAGAATTAATCTGGACTATTACTCCTGCTTTAGTTTTAATTGCTATTGCTTTCCCTTCATTTAGATTATTATACTTATTAGATGAAGTTATTTCTCCTACTGTAACTATTAAAGTAGTAGGTCATCAATGGTATTGGTCATATGAATATAGTGATTATATTAATGTTAGTGGAGAATCTATTGAATTTGATTCTTATATGATACCTGATTCTGATTTAGAATTAGGTCAATTTAGATTATTAGATGTAGATAATAAAGTAGTTATACCTACAGATACACATATTAGATTAATTGTAACTGGTGCAGATGTTATTCATTCATTTGCTGTACCTTCTTTAGGTCTAAAAATTGATGCTGTACCTGGAAGATTAAATCAAACTTCTATGTTAGCTGAAAGAAGTGGAACATTCTACGGTCAATGTTCAGAAATATGTGGAGTATATCACGGATTTATGCCTATAGCTATTGAAGCAGTATCAATTCAAGATTATTTAGCATGGATAGATGCAGCTTAATAAATAATATTGAATATTTTTCTTACTAAATTTTTATAGTAATTATTTTTTAAGAATTATTATAAAATATTTTTTTATTACTCCCCTATATTTTTATATTTTATTTATTAAGATTTCCTTATTTTATTTTATTTTTATTTATTATTTATTAAATAAAAAATTCAATTAAAGCTAATTAAGATATATAACTTACGCTGGGTATAGAATATAAATATTTTTTATCTTTAAAGTTTCTATTAGCTTAAAGCTTTACTCTTCAAATATAAAAATAAATAAATAAAAAACTTTATATTAAACATTAAAAGCTACCTCTTTCTATAAGGTAAACCGTCAGTATAATATCTAGATAATAATGGAAAAGTAAAGTCGCTATATTCTAAAATAAAGCTATAAATATAGCCTTGTTATGTAAAGTCAATTTTTGTTTATTAACAACTCAAAACACACATGGAAAAATCCTTTTTACCAATCAATAATCAATATTCTAGTATAGATCTTCCTACATTAAATAAAACACCAATATTAAAAAAAAAAGGTATAGAAAGAAACTCTTTACTAGAAATAGCCAAATATACCGGACAATTAACTAAATCTCAAGATAAAACAAGCCTAATACTAGAATCTAAAAATCCAATAGAATCTAATACTATTCCTCAAAAAAAATCAAGTTATTATGAAAAAGTAGATATGTTAACATATGTCCCTCAAAAAGGAAAAGAAATAGAAATGAAAACAAATATTCAAAAATATTTAAAATCATTTACTACTTTAGATATAGAATTAGCTCAAAATAAAAATACTTTATATGAATTTAATTCTAATACTTTAAATTCTAAAATTTTAAATAAAAATGTTTATAAAATTTTAGAATATTCTTTCTTTGAAATGTCTAGTGTCATAAGTACACCTAATTTCTATATATCTCCTAAAATTGCAGTTATTAATTTATTTTTTTTTGTTACTAATAGTAAACTAGCTAAAAAAAATTTTTTAGAATTAAATCTTAATAAATTACAAGGTTTATCAAATAAATTAAGTAAATATTTTAAAAAACCCGTACATTTAGATTTAACTCAAATATATTCAGTAAGTAATAATACAGATATTTTAGTTAATGTTTTAGGAAAATTAGGTCTTTCTAGAAGAAATTCTTTTAGTAGAATTATTGGTAGATTTTTTAAATATCAATCTAATAAAATATTTTTTAGAAATAATCAAAATAAATTATCTAAATTTGCAACTATTTTAACTGGAGTTAATATTAAATTAGGAGGTAGATTAATGAAAGGGAAAATAGTACCAAGAAGAAGTGTAAAAAAAATTCAGTATGGTAGTTTAGCCAGAAGTAAAGCTAATTATATCACTACTGCTAGATTAACTCAGAAAAACAAAAGAGGATCATTTAGTTTTACAGTTTCTATTGGACATAAATTTTTCTAATTTATATCCCCTTTAATAAAACAGGAGTAAAAGAGTCCATTATTTTTAATGATAGAGGTTAAAATCCTTATTTATTTTATTAAATTAAATTTTAGTTTTGTTTAATTTAATTTAATTTAATTTAATTTGTTTTTGTTTTTTCATTTTTGTTTTTGTGATTTTAATATTAAAAAACAAAAATTACTATTATTCTTGGTTAAACCTACATTATATTTATAAATATCTTGTTTACACCTCTAGTCTGTTTAAATATATTAAAATATATATTCTAATATTAAATTGTATTATGTATTATAATATTATATTAATATTAAATAATATAAGATTATTATATGATATATATTATATTAAAATATATTATTTTATCTTAAATGACATTATATTAATTTATATGATAATATAAATATTTTAATAGAACGTTATAAGCGTAGGTATCTTTATTTTTTTATTTATAAAATATGAAACATTTTTTAATTGATTTATTAGCTTTTGCCGCACTATTTTCTAGTGTATTAGTAATTACTTCTAAAAATCCAGTTATAGCTGTAATTTTTTTAATCTCAGTATTTGTTAATGCTGCTGGATATTTAATATTATTAGGTATAGGATTTATAGGAATATCTTATATTATAGTATATGTTGGTGCTATTGCTGTTTTATTCCTTTTTGTAATTATGATGATTAATATTAAATTAACTGATATATTAGAAACAGGATCTCAATATACTAAAAATTTACCATTAGCCTTATCTATAGGATCATTATTTATATATGAAATATATACTATTATTCCTTTCAGTTTTAATAATGCTTCTAATACTATTTTAGATTTATTATTTAAATTTAATAGTTTTATTTTAAACTATGAAATTTCAATGAATGATTGGGTTAATACTGCATTTAATCCTGTTATTGCGGATACTGCTTTAACTCCTTTCTTACAAATTGAAGCTATAGGACAAGGGCTTTATACTTATGGGGCTTCTTGGTTAATTATTATTAGTATAATTTTATTATTAGCTATGGTTGCTCCTATCTTTATCTCTAAAGCTAGAAAAAACTAATAATTAAATCATCCCCTATATATATTATTATTATCTAATATCACATGAATATTAGAAAAATCAATAAATATAAGCCCTATTATATTATCTTACATTATATTATATTAATTTATATTATAATATAAATATTTATAAAGTAATAATATAGATATTATTCATATTTAGTAAGGAGAAGTATTAAATAGTTAGGTAAAATTTTATTTAAATTAAGATAATAATAGCATTATTTCTTATTACTCAATATAAAATTAATTAAATTTAATTTTGTATTTTCTTATTTGTATCATTTATTATTTAAAAGCTAATTAAAAATAAATTATATTTTTAAGGATACAACTATAATTAAAATATAAAATATTCTTACATCTTTATTTATTAGCTTAAAGCTTTATTTTTCAAATATAAATAGTATCCTTTATATTAAACATTATAATCTACCTCTTTCTATAGAGTAAAACGTCAGTATATTATCTAGATAAAAATGGAAAAATAAAGTCGCTATATTCTCTATAGTCCTGTTATGAAAAGTAAAAAAACAAAAATTTATAAAAACAAACCCAACAAAAATGAAAAATATTATTAAACAAAAAATATTAAGAGCTGTTATGGAATTTAAAATTGGATGGAATTTAACTCAGGAGCCTGAATTTATACAGAAATATGAAAAAAATATATATTTTAAAATATTCAAATTGATAGGAGCTTTTTGTTTATTTTTAGTAGTAAGTGGAATAGCTCGAGAATTTAATAAATTAGTATTTTATTATGTAATTACATATTCATTACTTTACTCTATATATAGATTAGTAATAGGTATAAATTCGGTAATACAATTTATACTAATTATATTTTCAGGTAAATTGATAGTAAGAAATTCACCAACGAATCCATATTATACTGCATTTAGAGCTGTTTCTCAAGTATTTAGAAATACAACAGGATTTACAGTAAGTACTGGGATTACTTTTGCTTTATGTTATGAATTAGATGAAATATTACTTCAAGAAGGTAAAGAAGCTTACTTTGTACCAAACATGAGAGAAATGGTAAGATTCATAGGAGCTGAAAGTATAGCTAAATCTTTTTTAGATAAAATAGGAATTAAAGATAGAGTCAAAGAACAAAGTAGTAATATTTTTACAGGATATCTTGAATCTCTGACTGACGAACAAAAACAAGAATTAGAAAAAGAAACAGGTCAATCCTGGGTAGATCTAATGAGAACACAAAAACTATTATCAGAAAAAATTACAAAAGCCGGAGGAGATATCTCTAAACCTATTATGGATCTTATAGACAAAGAAGATCCATTTAAAACAAAAAAATAATTGGAATCATCAATTGTTCCATATTATACTGCATTTAGAGCTGTTGCTCACGTTTGTAAAACTGGAGGGTACTGTGGTTATTTTTGCTCTATGTATTGAATTAGATGAAATATTAATTCAAGAAGGTAAAGAAGCTTACTTTGTACCAAACATGAGAAATGTTATAAGACAAGTAATAAATAATATTAAAGAAATCATATACAAATATACTAGAGTTAATATTGATCTTACAAATTTTAATCTACAAGCTTATTATGATTTCTTAGATACTTTATCTTTATTGGAAGAATCGGCATTGTTACATATTCTTATTTTTATATTTTTATTATTATGTATATTTAACTTTATTTAAACAACAAAAACACTAATTAGACGAATAAATGTTTTGTTTATTAATCATGTATACGTATATACCATAAACTTTAGAATGTTTATTAGCATAATATAATAAAATCCTAATTATAAGTAATAGGTTACTAAAAAAAAAAATAAAAGTATCTCTCTACTTAAATGAAAAAATAATAATTATGGACATATTAATTATAAATAAAAATATTAATATCTACTATAATTGAACTATTCGAAATATAAATTAAAAATATAAATTAAAAACAAAAAATGTTCATAAATTCAAATATCTCTTTTGTAAATTCTCCTTTAGAACAATTTGAAGTAACAAATTTAATTGGTATAAATGCTCCTATTTTAGGATATTTAAATATAACTTTAACTAATTTAGGATTATATGCTATATTAGTATTATTCTTAATTGTTGGATTACATTATGCTGGTAATAATGAAATAAAATTAGTACCAAGTAAATGGTCTATAGCTTTAGAAAGTTTATTTGCAAGTATTCATTCTATGGTTAGAGCACAATTAGGTAAAGAAATTTACTTACCATTTATTTATTCAATCTTCTTCTTCATATTAATAGCTAATTTAACAGGTAATATACCTTATTCATTTACTATTACTACTTCTATTATGGTAAGTATAGGTTTCTCTTTCACTATCTTAATAGCAGTAACTATTTTAGGTTTAAGTATTCATAAATTACATTTCTTTTCATATTTTGTACCTTCTGGAACACCTATTGCTTTAGTACCTGTTTTAGTGTTAATTGAATTAACTAGTTATTTAGCGAGAGCTTTCTCTTTAGGAATAAGATTATTTGCTAATATGGTGGCTGGACATACTTTAATGAAAATTTTAGCTACATTCTTATATCAAATGTTTAATACAAGTATAATTGTAGCTGTTTTAACATTAATTCCATTTACTTTATTTTTAGCTATTATGACTTTAGAATTAGCTGTATCTGTAATTCAAGCTTATGTATTTACAATCTTAACTTGCTCTTACATTAAAGATGCTATAGAATTACATTAGTTTTTATACTCTATTCCCTTTATATAGTTATTCTTAATTATTTTAATTTGAATGAGTTTAAAGAAAGAAGGATATATAATATAACTTTATATATTCTCTCCCCTATAATGTTATACCCTTTTTGAATATTATTAATATCCTCACCAATATGGTTAGATAAATAAGCATCTACTAATTTACTATCATAAAAAGATCTCATCTCTCCAGGGGCCCGACGTGATTAACAAGACTAAAAATTTTTATAAATAAATATTTATTCTCTATAATATTAGAATAATATATTATCTATACCGCATAATGGATCAGCTGTACTTACATAATCATTTACCAGAGTAAATGTAATGAGTAAAAGAGTGGTATTATAAATTTAATCAAATTTAAAAATAATAAAATATTAAACCAATACTACTTTTAATTTTACATTGTAAAATTTAACATATTCTAAAAGTAATATTTAGTAAATAAAAAATAAACAAAACCTAAATTAAGAATAACCTATAAATATAAGTGTATTATACTTTAGATTTAATTAAAATTTATTTTAAAAATGGTTCAAAATAATAATATAATACATATAATTATTATT